ACTATAGGAGGAATGTTTTTATGTGGCGCTAACGACCTAATTACTATTTTTGTATCTCTAGAATGTTTAAGTTTATGTTCATATTTATTATCTGGTTATACTAAAAAAGACGTTCGATCTAACGAAGCTGTTATGAAATATTTACTTATAGGTGGAACAAGTTCATCTATTTTAGTTTATGGTTTTTCTTGGTTATATGGCTTATCAGCAGGAGAATTTCAACTTCAAAAAATAGCGAATGGACTTATAAATACAGAAATGTATAATTCTTCAGGAATTTTACTTGGACTTATATTTATTATTGCAGGGATTGGATTTAAACTTTCTTTAGTACCTTTTCATCAATGGACTCCCGACGTATATGAAGGAGTGTGATTCGTTTTCTATAAATAAAAAAACATAATTTTTTATTGTGTTTACAATATTTATAAATATTTTATAGACATACAAAATAACAAAAAATTATTATTTTCACTCAAAATAAAACATAACTTTTATTAAATAGTTTTTTTTTTAATAAATTTAAATTATTAAATCTAAAATAAAACAAAGTTAAAATAATAAAAAAAAATAAGTTGATTATTATGGGTAATTTAGAAAAAAAAATGGTATAAATAAAATAAATTAAAAAATTTAAGTATTTAAAAATATGATTCAGTAATCTTTTTTCCTTCAAGGATTATAAGTGTAGTATACATATCTATTTGGAAAAAAGCCCTAAAATAAAAAATTCATGACTATTAAAACGAAAAAATTTAGATTTTTTTTATTCAATAACAAAAGTAATTAATATTTTGAGATTGAAAGAAATGACTAAAACAGGATTCCTCGTAAAGTTTAATTTTAATAAAATTCTAATATTTAAATTTCAAAAATTTATATGCATACACGAGGAAAGTGATTAAATTTAGACTATTACTTAGGAGCTGTGTGAAATAAAAATTTCATGCACAGTTTTGAATGAGAGAAAAGAATGAGTAATCTTCTTTTCGATTCTAACTCCCCCACTCCAGTCGTTGCTTTTCTTTCGGTCGCTTCAAAAATAGCAGGTTTAGCTTTATTAGCTCGGCTTTTGAATATTGTTTTTCCTTTCCTCTCTAACCAATGGCATTTTATTCTAGAAATATTAGCTATTTGCAGTATGATATTAGGTAATTCAGTAGCTATTACTCAAACAAGTATGAAACGTATGCTTGCATATTCTTCAATAAGTCAAATTGGGTATTTAATGATTGGAATAATTATTGGGGATTTGAATGGATATACAAGTATGATAGTTTATTTACTATTTTATATATTTATGAATTTAGGAACTTTTGCTTGTATTATATTATTTGGATTACGTACAGGAACAGATAATATTCGAGATTATAGTGGATTAATTTTAAAAGATCCTTTATTAACATTTTCTCTTGCTCTATGTTTATTGTCTTTAGGAGGTATCCCCCCATTATCTGGTTTTTTCGGAAAACTTTATTTATTTTGGTGTGCATGGAAAGATGGATTATATTTTCTAGTTTTCATAGGGCTTTTCACAAGTATTATTTCTATATATTATTATCTAAAAATAGTTAAATTATTAATTACTGCAGAAAATAAAGAAATTAGTTCTTATATACAAATATATACTGGATTTTCTTTTTCTATTTTTTACAAAAATTCAATTGAAATTAGTATAATTGTTTGTGTAATTGCTTCTATGTTTTTGGGAATATTTATGAATCCCATTATCAATCTACTCCAAACTAATTTGAATTTAAATAATTTTACACATATTTAATATAAAAATATTTAATACATTTTTTTTATTACTAAATATTTTTATTCTATTAGTAAAAATTTTAATTTGTTTTTTTACTTATGCTATATATATATCATAAGTAAAAAAACAAATTAAAATTAGATTTTTTATTTTTACTATTATATAAAAATTTACTATTATATAATAATTAATTAAATATAATAATTTTTTTCTCACATGCCTTGATGGTGAAATGGTAGACACGTAAGACTCAAAATCTTATGCTTTAAAGCGTGGAGGTTCGAGTCCTCTTCAAGGCAGTATTTTTTTAATAATAAAAAAAATAATCTTATGTTATACTATTTATTTGATATCGATGATTTTATTAAACTCAAAAGAAAATAATATTTATTTTATTTAAAATATTTTTATTAATATTATTAATCTAATAATTATACTGATATAAAAAAGATATAAAAAATTATAAATAAAAATCAGATGATATTTTTTAGTATTGTAAACTAAACACTAATATAATAAACATATGGAAGTAAACATTCTTGCATTTATTGCTACTGCATTGTTCATTTTAATCCCTACAGCTTTTTTATTAATTCTTTATGTACAAACCGTTAGTCAGGGTAATTAATAATACTTTTTTTTCAATTATTAAGAATCTTAGATTTATCAAATAATATTGTATTTTTATTTAAATATTTAGTTTTTTACAATATTAAAATTTAAGTTAAAAAAACTAAAAAAATTATATATAATTTTTTTAGTTTTTTTAATTTCATTTATTTATTATTATATGATTCATATAGAATTAGGTCCTAGCACTATAGTAGGAATAGGCCTTATTATAGTAGGTATACTTTTATATGCCCTTCGAATAAGGGAACTTAATGTATCTAGAGGTGTGATTTAAAATGTACTTAAATAAATTCTAAAATTTCAATTTATTTATTAATAATAATAAATAGAAAACTTGAAAAAAAAAAAATTTAATTTATCTAAAAAAAAATCTATGGTTAAATTTTAACTTATTTTTTTTACATTCCGCAAACATATTTAAATCTTAAAATTCAAATGGAATTATAATTATATAAAATTATATAAAAAATAAAAAAAAAAGGTCTGTTATATATTATATTCTGTTCTATATTATATAAAGTTTTTATTTAATTAATTTTTTGTTTCTCTAGAAATAAAATAATTTAATCCACGAAATAATAAATGAGCCTAAAGATATTATTAAAATATTTGTAACATTAATGTTACAAATATTTTTTTCTAATTAACTAAGTACGAATAAAATAAACCTGTTTTTTTTTAATTATTTTAAATAGGTAAAAGACAATCCAAAAAGTTTCTGTTTAAAATTATTTTTCTACACTTACATACTTACTTGGATTTAGAGTATTTAAAATTTAAATTTTTTTTTATTTTAATGCTTAAGCCATAAAGAAATTAACATATCATATATGGTTTTTAGAGAGGGGCATGTAATTAAAAAAAAACATTAACCTATCTCAATATTATGATTCTTTTTTTTCATCTATTGGCTTATTATGTGGAGGAATTCTTATTTTTCAAGGTTGGCGTTTAGATCCAATTCTTTTATTATCACAAATACTTTTAAGTGGAACAGCTATTTTTTTCATAGCGGAAAGTTTATATTTACGTAATAATAAAATTAATTTTACAATATTTTCTAAAGAAAAAGATAATCCCTTTATTTTAAAAAAAAAAATTTTAAAAGAAAATACAATTTATAAAAAAATGAAATTAAAAAGAAAATTTTATAAAGGATGGGAAAACATTGATTATACTTTTTTTATTTCTTATACAATTTAAATAGTATAATCTAATTAGTTTAATATTTTTTATTTTTAATATATTTTTAATATTAAAAATAAAAAATATTAAACTAATTTATTTTTCAATCGTATTTTTTGATTTACTTTATTCTCTCCCCAGACTAGAGATAAAAAAAAATACGAAAATTATCCTTATAAAAAAAAAAATAATATTAATTACTATATATATTTTTATGAATGTTAAATCTAACTTTTTATTTAGTTAATAAATATTGATTTATTTTTTATAATCTTTTTAATTTGAATTTATATCTCTACCTTATAAATATATATATATAACTATTTCTATTAATTATTATTTTTTTATAATAGCACTTGCTTTTTTTTCTCATTTGATTTATTCTTAATATTAGGGTTGTCTATTAATGATAGATTTAGATAGAAAAGAAAGTAATAGGCTATATCAAAATATAGAGCAATACCTTTTTTTATTTAAAATATGACATAATAGATAATCCAAATCTTTTTTTATATTTTGTTTATATTATTAAAGGCGACACCCAGATTCGAACTGGGGATAGAGGATTTGCAGTCCTCTGCCTTACCACTTGGCCATATCGCCTTTTTTTCTAAACAAAAGTTTTGGTAAAAATTGTATAAGTTTTTTTTTATTACTAGAATTTTTTAATTTATTAATAATAAACTATATTATTATAAAACTTAATTCATTTTTAATCAAGTATCTTTTTTTTTTTTTAATATTAAAGAAAAAACATTTAACAAAATGAAAAATTATAATAAAATAGAAAAGCTTAACAAAAATATTTTTTTTTATGCAATTGGATATAAAATAAAAAATAATTAGATTTGTTATTATAAAACAAACTCTAACACTATTTTAGAGGAAAAAAAAACTACGGAAATTTTTGTACTCCCTGAATTTGGAAAAATACAATTTGAAGGATTTCATCGTTTTATTTATAAAGGCTTAATTGAAGAACTTAGTCATTTTCCTAGAATTAAAGATGCAGATCATGAATTTGAATTCCGATTATTAGATAAAGAATACAAATTAGCAGAGCCTTTAATAAAAGAAAAAGATGCTGTATATCAATCAAGTACATATTCCTCAGATTTGTATGTACCAACTCAGTTAGCTCAAAAGAGAAAAAGAAAAACACAAAAACAAACTGTATTTATTGGAAGTATTCCTTTAATGAATTCTCAAGGTACCTTTGTAGTTAATGGTGTCGCAAGAGTAATTATAAATCAAATCTTAAGAAGTCCAGGTATTTACTATAATTCAGAGCTAGATCATAACGGAATTTCTATATATACAAGTATAATTATTTCCGATTGGGGAGGAAGATTAAAATTAGAAATTGATAGCAAAACGAGAATTTGGGCTCGTATAAGTAAAAAACGAAAAGTTTCTATTTTAGTTTTATCACTAGCCATGGGTCTAACCATAAAACAGGTTTTGGATAGTGTTTGTTCTCCAAAAATTTTTTTAGACGTCCTAAAAAAGAAAAAGAAAAAAGAACAGCCTCAATCTACAGAGGATGCTATAGTAGAACTTTATAAACAATTATATTGTATAGGCGGAGATATTGTATTTTCGGAATCTATACGCAAAGAATTACAAAAAAAATTTTTTCAACAAAGATGTGAATTAGGAAAAATTGGTCGATTAAATTTGAATAAAAAACTTAATCTTAACATACCTGAAAATGAATATTTTTTATTACCACAAGATATTTTAGCTGCTATAGATTATTTGATAAAAATAAAATTTGGTATTGGTACACTTGATGATATAGACCATTTAAAAAATCGTCGTATTCGTTCCGTAGCAGATTTATTACAAGATCAATTAAAATTGGCATTAACACGTTTAGAAAATTCAGTACGACAAATTTTACGTGGAGCGACTAAGCGAAAACGTTTACCTAATACTAAAAGTTTAATTACTCCAACTCCATTAATAGCTACTTTTAAAGAATTTTTTGGATCACATCCTCTATCTCAATTTCTAGATCAAACTAATCCATTAACAGAAATAGTTCATAAACGAAGATTAAGCTCTTTAGGCCCTGGAGGATTAACACGACGAACAGCTAGCTTTCAAGTACGAGATATTCATTTTAGTCATTATGGACGTATTTGTCCTATCGAAACATCCGAAGGTATGAATGCCGGACTTATTGCATCATTAGCAATTCATGCAAAAATAAATAATTGGGGATCTCTAGAAAGTCCTTTTTATAAAATATCTAAAATGTCCAAAGAAGAAAAAGTTATTTATTTATCTGCCGGAGAAGATGAGTATTATCGAATAGCTACCGGAAATTGTTTGGCTTTGGATCAGGATACACAAAAAATACAAATGACTCCAGCTCGATATCGACAAGAATTTTTAGCTATTGCTTGGGAACAAATACATCTTCGAAGTATTTATCCTTTACAATATTTTTCTGTTGGCGCTTCTTTAATTCCTTTTTTAGAACATAATGATGCAAATCGTGCTTTAATGGGATCTAATATGCAACGTCAGGCAGTTCCACTAATAAAACTTGAAAAATGTATTGTAGGAACAGGTTTAGAAAGTCAAGCAGCTCTTGATTCTGGAAGTGTTGTTATTGCAAAACAAAGTGGAAAAATTCTATATACTGATAGTAAAAAAATAAATTTGATTGATATTAATAAAGAAAAAACAACTACAGTTTTAACAATATATCAGCGCTCAAATAATAGTACTTGTATGCATCAAAAAATACAAGTTACTCGACCAAATTTTTTGAAAAAAGGACAGATTTTGGCGGATGGTGCAGCAACTTTAAAAGGAGAATTAGCTTTAGGAAAAAATATTTTAGTAGCATATATGCCATGGGAAGGATATAATTTTGAAGACGCAATACTTATTAACGAACGTCTAATATATGAAGATATTTATACATCAATTCATATTGAAAGATATGAAATTAAATCTCGCACTACGGGTCAAGGCCCTGAAAAAATTACTAAAGAAATACCTCATTTAGAAAATAGTGTACTGCGTCATTTAGATAAAAATGGGCTTGTATTATTAGGATCATGGGTAGAAACAGGGGATGTTTTAGTAGGAAAATTAACACCTCAGGAAACAGAAGAATCATTACGTGCTCCAGAAGGAAAATTATTACAGGCTATATTTGGTATTCAAGTAGCTACTGCAAAAGAAACTTGCCTTAAAGTTCCTTCAGGCGGAAAAGGACGAGTTATTGATGTACGATGGATTTCTAAAAAAGAAAATTCTAGTAATTACGAAAAAATAATACATGTTTATATAGCACAGAAGCGAAAAATACAGGTAGGAGATAAAGTAGCTGGAAGACATGGTAATAAAGGTATTATTTCAAAAATTTTACCTAGACAAGATATGCCATATTTACAAGATGGCACACCAGTTGATATGGTATTAAGTCCCTTAGGAGTACCTTCGCGAATGAATGTAGGACAAATTTTTGAATGCTTACTTGGTTTAGCAGGACATTTCTTAAAAAAACATTATCGAATAACCCCTTTTGATGAAAGATATGAACGAGAAGCTTCGAGAAAATTAGTTTTTTCAGAACTTTATAAAGCAAGTACTAAAACAGGAAACCCTTGGTTATTTGAAACTGAAAATCCTGGAAAAAGTCATTTAATAGATGGAAGAACTGGAGAAATATTTGAACAGTCTGTTACAGTAGGAAAAGCTTATATGCTAAAATTAATTCATCAAGTTGACGATAAAATTCACGCACGCTCTAGTGGACCTTATGCACTTGTTACTCAACAACCTCTTAGAGGAAGATCCAGACGTGGGGGACAAAGAGTAGGAGAAATGGAAGTCTGGGCTTTAGAAGGATTTGGTGTTGCTTATATTTTACAAGAAATGCTTACTATTAAATCTGATCATATACATGCTCGCTATGAAGTACTTGGTGCTATTATCACGGGAGAGCCAATACCTAAACCTAGCACTGCTCCAGAATCCTTTCGATTACTTGTTCGAGAATTACGATCTTTATCGTTAGAATTGGATCATTCCGTTATATTTGAAAAAAACTTAAATATAAATTTTAAAGACGTTTAATAGAAAAAATAAATTTAAATTTTATGATTCATCGAGAAAAATATCAACATCTTCAAATTCGATTAGCTTCTTCTGAACAAATACGCAGTTGGGCTGAAAGAATTTTACCTAATGGAGAAATTGTCGGGCAAGTAACAAAACCATATACTTTACATTATAAAACACATAAACCTGAAAAAGATGGATTATTTTGTGAACGTATTTTTGGTCCTATCAAAAGCGGACTATGCGCCTGTGGAAAATATCAAACAATTGAAAAATATGCAAAATTTTGTGAACAATGTGGCGTTGAATTTATTGAATCACGTGTTCGCAGATATCGAATGGGTTACATTAAATTAGCTTGTTCTGTAACACATGTATGGTATTTAAAACGCTTACCTAGTTATATTGCAAATCTTTTAGCTAAACCTCTTAAAGAATTAGAAAGTCTAGTATATTGCGATGTGTGACTTGTTTATTAAACTTAATTATACAGATTTAATTAAAACTGTTATCCTATTTTATTTATTATAAGGATATCGCTAGTTTTGATATGTTCCTTAAAAAAAGTGACATAAAACTCAAAAAAAAAAAGTTTAAAGTACTTGATCTAGGGTTTCTATTTACATATATATATAAATATATAAATATTTATTATTTTTATGTATTTTATATAAATATTTCTTTCCGTTATTTAGAGATTTCGTAAAAAAATTAAATTTAGTAAAAAAAATTATTACTATATTTATTTATAATGGATATTGCAGTTTATTCATCGTATATATACGCTAAATAATATTATACCCGTCGAAATAGAACGAAAACCTAAAGGATCATGAAAATAGATATATATAAACAAGATAATTTCTTATTAATCTTAAAAGCATTGGAGGTATTTTTGTAAAAAAATATATCATTTAAAGAAAGTAAGATTACTCAAAAATAAAAATTTAATTGAAAATTATAATAGAACTTGAGTAATAAATAGTAATAATTAATAATAAATTATTAATTTTATATAAATTTTATATAAAATAATAAAATTTACATATATAAAATTTACATATAAAAAAAAGTATAAATATCTATATTTTATATATTAATATATTAAAATAAATAAATATATATAGAATTTATATTTCTATTATAATAAAACTAGAAATTATATTATTATTAAAATAAATTTACTGCTATTTGAGCCGGATGAAAAAAAAATTTCATGTCCGATTCTTGGGGGGGGAATTAGAAGAAAGAAAAAAACCTATCCCAATCTTTTTCTTGCTAGACCCATTTTAAAAAAACCTACTTTATTAAAATTACGAGGTTTATTTAAATATGAAGATCAATCTTGGAGAGACATCTTTCCTCGTTTTTTTTCTTCACGTGGATTTGAAGCATTTCAAGTTAGAGAAATAGCTACTGGGGGTGATGCTATTAAAAAACAATTAATTAATATAGATCTCCAAGTAGTTATAGATTATGCATATTTAGAATGGAAAGAATTAGTGGAACAAAAGTCTACAGGAAATGAATGGGAAGATCGAAAAATTCAAAGAAGAAAAGATCTTTTAGTGAGACGTATAAAATTAGCAAAACAATTCCTTCAAACGGATATAAAACCAGAGTGGATGGTTTTATCTTTTTTACCAGTTCTTCCACCTGAATTACGGCCTATGGTTGAATTAGGCGAAGGCGAATTAATTACTTCTGATCTAAATGAATTATATCGAAGAGTTATTTATCGAAATAATACTCTCATTGATTTTTCGGCTAGAAGCGGCTCTACACCAGGAGGTTTAGTTGTTTGCCAAACCAGATTAGTACAAGAAGCTGTAGATGCACTTATTGATAATGGTATTCGTGGACAACCTATGAAAGACAGTCATAATAGACCTTATAAATCTTTTTCTGACGTTATTGAAGGAAAAGAAGGACGCTTTCGTGAAAATTTACTTGGAAAACGAGTTGATTATTCAGGACGATCTGTTATTATAGTTGGTCCGTCTCTTCCATTACATCAATGTGGATTACCACGAGAAATGGCAATAGAATTATTTCAAGCTTTTGTTATTCGAGGTTTAATTGGACAACACTTTGCTCCTAATCTAAGAGCAGCTAAAAGTATGATTCAAAATAAAGAGTCTATTATATGGAAAGTACTTCAAGAAATTATGCAAGGACATCCTATCTTGTTAAATCGAGCACCTACTTTACATAGATTAGGCATACAAGCATTTCAACCTATTTTAATAAAAGGTCGCGCTATTCGTTTACACCCATTAGTCTGCGGGGGTTTTAATGCAGATTTCGACGGAGATCAAATGGCTGTTCATATACCATTATCTCTAGAAGCTCAGGCTGAAGCACGATTACTTATGTTTTCTCACACAAACCTTTTGTCTCCTGCCACAGGAGATCCTGTCTCTGTACCAAGTCAAGACATGCTTCTCGGACTTTATATATTAACAATTGAAAATTATCAAGGTATTTATGGCAACAAAAATCATCCTTATGAACATAATAGTAAAGTTATTTTAAATAAAACACCTTATTTTTATAGTTATGATGATGTAATAAAAGCTCAAAAGCAACAAAAAATTAAATTACATAGTCCTTTATGGCTTCGATGGGAAACAGAATTCCGAATAATTACATCAATTAAACGTGAAAAGCCTATTGAAATTCAATATAACTCTTCTGGTATTTTTTCTAAAATCTATGAACATTACCAACTTAAAAAAAATAAAAAAGAACAAATTATTAATGTTTATATTTGCACAACCGTTGGTCGTGTTATATTTAATCAACAAATAGAAGAAGCTATTCAAGGTACTTTAAAAGCTTCGCAGTTTCGAGATAAATCTTTACCAGCAATAATTATATAATATTCATTTTTTTCTACAGATAGAAATTTGAAAAAAGTCAGATAAATGGCTTGAATCTATTGGTATATCCTGCTCATGACAATAAAGAGGTTTTTTATTATGGCAGAACCAGCCAAAATGCTCTTTTATAATAAAGTGATGGATAGAACTGCCATAAAACAGTTTATCAGCAGATTAATTGCTCACTTTGGTATTACATATACAACACATATTCTAGATCAACTTAAAAATCTAGGCTTTAAACAAGCCACTCAAGCCGCGATTTCGTTAGGAATTGATGATCTTTTAACAGCACCTTCAAAAAGTTGGTTGATCCAAGATGCAGAACAACAAGGTTATATTTCTGAAAAAAATTATCGTTATGGAAACGTTCATGCGGTAGAAAAATTGCGCCAATTGATTGAAACATGGTATGCAACAAGTGAATATTTAAAACAAGAAATGAATCCTAATTTTCGAATGACAGATCCATTAAATCCAGTACATATGATGTCTTTTTCCGGAGCTCGAGGAAGTACATCACAAGTTCATCAGTTAGTAGGTATGCGAGGTTTAATGTCAGACCCTCAAGGTCAAATTATTGATTTACCTATTCAAAGTAATTTTCGTGAAGGATTATCATTAACAGAATATATTATTTCTTGCTATGGCGCTCGTAAAGGAGTCGTTGATACGGCAGTACGAACATCAGATGCTGGATATCTTACACGTAGATTAGTTGAAGTAGTTCAGCATATTGTAGTGAGAAAAGTTGATTGTGGCACTTTTCAAGGTATTTTTGTAACTCCTTGGTGCGATATTTATAAAAAAAATAATAATCAACAAAAATTAATTGGTCGTATCTTAGCAGAAAATATATATATAAATCAAAGATGTATTGCTATTCGTAATCAAGATATTACAATTGATCTGGCTCTTTCGTTAGTATCTATTAAAAAAAAACCAATTTTTATACGTTCTCCTTTAACTTGTAAAAGTATGTTATGGATTTGTCAATTATGCTACGGCTGGAGTCTTACTCACGGTAATTTAATAGAATTAGGCGAAGCTGTAGGTATTATTGCGGGACAATCAATTGGAGAACCAGGTACTCAGTTAACATTAAGAACGTTTCATACTGGTGGAGTTTTTACAGGTGATATTGCGGAGCATGTACGAACACCATTTAACGGAATTATTCAATTTGATGGAGATTTAGTTTATCCTACACGTACTCGCCACGGTCATCCTGCGTGGATATGTAATAATAATTTATCTGTAATTATTAAAAGTAAAAAAAAATTACATAATTTGATTATTCCATCACAAAGTATGCTTTTAGTTCAAAATAATCAATATGTAGAATCAAAACAAATTATTGCAGAAATTCGTGCTAAAATATCTCCTTTTAAAGAAAAAGTTCAAAAACATATTTATTCAAATTTATCTGGAGAAATGCATTGGAGTACCAAAGTTCAACATGCATCTGAATATATACATAGTAATGTTCATCTCTTATGTATGACGGGTCATATCTGGATATTAGCAGGGCATTTCGAAAAATCTAATGAATCTTTTTTTATATTCTATCGCAATCAGGATAAATTAGATAAGAAACTTCCGATTGCAAATAAAATTTTGAGTTATTATAAAAATCAAGAAATTTTTTTAGATTACTTTTGGAATTTGATTTATTCTAGTATTATTTTATATAGTTATAATTTTTTGAAAAGTAGAAAGAGAAAAAAAAATCTTTTTTTTTTTAATAGAAAAAAAAATAAATATGAAAAAAAGTCTATATTTCAATTTATTCTTAAAATACCAAAAAACGGCATCTTAAAAAAAAATGATATTTTTGCTATTTTTAATGATCCTAAATATAGAATAAAAAATTCAGGAATTATAAAATATGGTACTATCAGAGTTGATTTTATTAATAAAAAAGAAGCTTTTTTTGCAGAGTCAAAAAACAAAAATACTAGATCAAGATATAAAATAATAAAAGAAGGTAATTTTTTCTTTCTTCCTGAAGAAGTATATAATTTAGATCAATCTCTTTTTTCTTCTATTTTAATAAAAAATGATAGTTTTATTAAAGCAGGCACAAAAATAACTTCCACTATTATTAGTAAAGTCACAGGCTTTGTCAAAATAAGAAAAAAAACAAATAACTTTGAAATAAAAATACTACCTGGAAGTATATATTATCCTAAAGAAAAACAAAAAAACTTTAAACAAAATGGTATTTTAATACCGCCTGGAGAAAGAATTTTTGAACAATTTCGAGCTAAAAATTGGATTTATCTTGAATGGATTGTACTTTCCAAAGAAAATTCTTTTTTTTTTATTAGACCAACAATAGAATATAAAATAACATCTAATGATAATTTTTTAAATTTACCAATACCTTTTTTTCTAGATTTCTTAAAAGAACAACAAAAAATTAAAATTCAAACTGTTAAATATATTTTTTACAAAGATGGTGAAGAAGTTGAAATTCTTAATAATACTGAAATTCAACTAATTCAAAGTTGTTTAATATTAAATTGGGAGACAAAAATATTTATAAAAGAAGCTCATATTTCTTTTGTAAAAATACGTATTAATAAAATTATTAGATTCTTTTTTCAAATAAATTTAATAAAATATTTTAGTTTTAATTATAAAGAAAAAGAAAATCATAATAGGATTAACTATTTTTTTGATAAAAAAAAATATATTATTGATCAAAATTTTAGTAAAAAAAATTTATTGTTCAATAAAACTTGGGGTATTATTCGTACTCCTTCGAAAAAAAAACAAGAAGAAGGCTCTTTTCTTGTTTTATCTCCATCAAATTTATTTCAAACTAGTTTGGTTGAGGAAATAAAAGAAGATACAAAAGTAGAAAATAATATAGAAAAAAGTTTAATTTATGAATCAAAAAAAATAATTAAAGATTTTAATATAAAAAAAAAAAAAAGTTTTATGAAACAAAATTTTATAGAATTTTTAGGGTTTTTAGGCCATTTACAAAATATTACAAAATTTATTCAACCTTTTTCTTATATAAAATTTAATAATAAATTAACACCAATTTATTTTTCAATTATTGATAATTTTGAAAAAAAAATTAAAATAACTGCATGGTACTTTTTGGATGAAAATAAAAAAACTCATAAATTTGTTTTAACTAAAAATAATATTTTTAATTTATTAATTTGGTCTTTTTCTTCATTTTTTCTTAAAAAAAAGAAAACTCAATTAGTTAATCTTGGAAATTTTCTTTGCGATGGCTTTTCTATCTCTAAATATCAGTATTTTTCTGAATCTGGTCAAATTATAGGTATTTATGAAGATCTTTCTTCTGTAATTAGATTAGCTAAACCATATTTGATCACTGGTAAAGCTACAATTCATAATAATTATGGTGAAATTGTGAAAGAAGGAGATACATTAATAACCTTAGTATATGAAAGATTAAAGTCGGGAGATATTATTCAAGGGCTTCCTAAAGTTGAGCAGTTATTAGAAGCTCGTCCAATAAATTCAGTTTTTATTAATTTGGAAAAAGGTTTTGAAGATTGGAATAAAGACATGACAAATTTTTTTGGAAGTCTATGGGGTTATTTTTTGAGTTCTCGAATTAGTATGGAACAGAGTCAATTAAATTTGGTTGATCAAATTCAAAAAGTTTACCGATCACAAGGAGTACAAATATCGGATAAACATATAGAAATTATTGTACGTCAAATGACTTCTAAAGTTATTACTTTAGAAGATGGAATGATTAATGGTTTTTTACCTGGAGAATTAATTGAATTTACAAGAATAAAAAGAATGAATCGTGCTTTGGAAGAAGTTATTCCTTATAAACCTGTATTATTGGGTATAACAAAAGCCTCTCTTAATACTCAAAGTTTTATATCAGAAGCTAGTTTTCAAGAAACTACCCGCGTGTTGGCAAAAGCAGCTTTGCGGGGTCGGATTGATTGGTTAAAAGGTTTGAAAGAAAATGTTATTCTTGGCGGAATAGTTCCTGCAGGTACTGGCTGTCAAGAAGTTATTTGGCAAATAATTTTGGAAAAACAAAAAAATATTTTATTAAAAAAAAAAAATAAAAAATTATTTGATAATAAAATAAAAGATATTTTTTTATATAAAAAATTTTCTATTTTTTTTACTTCGGATCAAATTCATAAAAAATTAAAGCAGTAATTTTTTGAAATAATTAGCAATAAATAAATTCAATTAAATTATCTAAAATTTTTTAGATAAGTTATTAAATGAACGAAGAATATCCATTTACGAAAAAATTTAAAAAATGTATTGATTTTAGTCTAAATAAAGAAATAAATTAGACTTTTTTATAAAAAAAAAATGAAACAAAAATCTTGGAATATTAATTTAGAAGAAATGATGGAAGCAGGAGTACATTTTGGTCACCAGGCTCGAAAATGGAATCCTAAAATGGCTTCTTATATTTTTACAGAACGAAAAGGTATTCATATTTTAAATCTTACTCAAACAGCTCGTTTTTTATCAGAAGCTTGCGATTTAGTAGCTAATGCCTCAAGTAAAGGCAAACAGTTTTTAATTGTAGGTACAAAATATCAAGCAGCTGATTTAGTAGCATCAGCTTCTATAAAAGCCCGATGTCATTACGTAAATCAAAAGTGGCTTGGCGGTATGTTAACTAATTGGTCAACTATAGAAAAGCGTCTTCAAAGGTTTAAGGATTTAGAAAATAAAGAAAAAACAGGAGTATTTAATCAACTTCCAAAAAAGGAAGCAGCAAATTTAAAAAGACAATTAACTCAACTTCAAAAATATTTAAATGGAATTAAATATATGACAAGTTTACCGGATATTGTGATAATAATAGACCAACAAAAAGAAATCACCGCTATTCAAGAATGTAGAACTTTAGGTATTCCAACAATTTGTTTAGTCGATACAGATTGTGATCCAGATCTTACCGATATACCAATTCCAGCAAATGATGATGCTCGAGCGTCTATTCGATGGATTTTAAATAAATTAAAATTAGCTATTATTGCAGGTCGTTGTAATTACAAAACAATCGAATAATTATTTTAGCAAAAGATAATTTTTTATTTTATTACTCATTACTATTTTAAAACTTAAAAATATATTACAATAAAAATAAATATTTTATTGTAATAAATATCTTATAACATAATAAAAAGGTTTAGAACAATAAGACATTTAAATACTAGAATTGTTTATAAAATTCATTTCTATTTTTCATAGTTAATCTTTAGAAGGGGTAATATGTATACTGCACAATTTTCCATTAGCACACTTAATAATTTATATGAAATATCTGGTGTGGAAGTAGGTCAACACTTCTATTGGCAAATAGGCAATTTTCAAGTTCACGCACAAGTACTTATAACTTCCTGGATTGTTATTTCTATTTTATTAAGTTTAGCTATTTTTGCAACGCGCGATTTACAAACTATTCCAACCAGTGGTCAAAATTTTGTCGAATATGTTTTAGAATTCATTCGAGATTTGACTAGAACTCAAATAGGAGAAGAAGAATATCGACCTTGGGTACCTTTTATAGGAACTATGTTTTTATTCATTTTTGTCTCAAATTGGTCAGGCGCGCTTCTTCCTTGGAGAGTTTTTGAACTACCTCATGGCGAATTAGCTGCACCTACCAATGATATTAATACAACTGTTGCGTTAGCTCTATTAACCTCAGTAGCTTATTTTTACGCAGGTCTTCATAAAAAAGGTTTAAATTATTTTGGTAAATATATTCAACCAACTCCAGTACTTTTACCAATAAATATTTTAGAAGATTTTACAAAACCTTTATCGCTAAGTTTTCGACTCTTTGGAAATATATTAGCTGATGAGTTAGTAGTTGCTGTTCTTATTTCTTTAGTACCTTTGGTTATTCCTATACCTATGATGTTTTTAGGATTATTTACAAGTGCTATTCAAGCTTTAATATTTGCAACCTTAGCTGCAGCTTATATAGGGGAATCATTAGAAGGTCATCATTAAATTCCAGAAAATAAAAAACATGTAGATATATTATAAAAGCTTTTAAAGCATAATTATCTTTAAATAAAGAAAATAGCTTAATTGATTTTCGATTTAAATTTTATATTGGAAATCCGATAATAAATTTTATGGGGTATAATAATAAAAAGAAATTTAATAATTAAGAAAATTTATTTTATATTTTAACTAAAAAAGATTTTTTAATTATTATTCTATTTCATTCAATAAAATTTAAATTTTTGAATAAGAAAGAAATTTAAACGATCAAAACAAAAACTTTAATTTATTTTTTTTTAGTGATACTATCACTTTATTAAGAGACATCTTGAGTTAGTAACTGCTTAACCTAATTTTTTTTTAATAAAAATATAAGTAAGCAATAGAGAATAGGTTTTTTTATATGAACCTTTTCTTAATCTTGGTTAGAGGATATTATAATGAACCCCTTAATTTCTGCTGCGTCTGTTATTGCTGCTGGATTAGCTGTAGGTTTAGCTTCCATTGGACCTGGTATTGGTCAAGGTACTGCTGCTGGTCAAGCAGTAGAAGGTATTGCTAGACAACCAGAAGCAGAAGGTAAAATTCGAGGCACATTGTTATTAAGCTTAGCTTTTATGGAAGCTTTAACTATTTATGGTTTAGTTGTAGCTTTGGCACTTTTATTTGCAAATCCTTTCGTCTAAATTAAATTGTCTTGAAATTTTTATACTTTTTTATTTAAATAGTTTTTTTTAAGAACTAAAATGATTACCCATTTAGTTCTTAAAAAAAACTATTTAATATTTAATTTAATATTTAAATTAAACAAAATTTATATTTATTTTTTATTATATTTATTTTTTAGAAAAAAGTTTTATAATTTTTATTTTCATGTAAAGCAAATCAACTATTTTTCAATTATATTGCTAAGTAGACTTAAAACTAGATAAATGAGTCTCTGTCTATAACTAAAAATTCAAGTTATTTTGAGTAAAAAACTCTGTAGAACTTAGATAACCTATTAATGGAGAGAGAATATGCAAAATATTATTAATTTAGTTATTTCTTCAGGTTATTGGCCTATTGCCGGTAATTTTGGTCTAAATACAAATCTTTTAGAAACAAATCTAATTAATTTAAGTGTAGTGCTTAGTTTATTAGTTTACTTTGGAAAGGGAGTGTGTGCGGGTTAATTATTTGAATAAAAATGCTGGAATAATCCAGTTACACTTCAAAATAAAAAAAGTGTATAATTCCGACGAATTACTTCTAAAAAAAATTTAGAACAACTATAGCATTTCGTAAAATTAGTAATTTTTTATTTCTTACTATCACTTTATTCGGAAATATTAAGAAAATGGTTAAAGCTAAAATGCTTAAAGTCTAAGCGCCATTGGGGTTTTTCTTTCCCCCCGATATTTTATATATAAAAAATATAAAAACATATTTAGAGACTCATTTGATATATAACACTCATATCAAACTAATTCTTGAATTTAATTTATTAAATAAATTATTATTATCTCTAAAAACTAACCAGTTTTGGTTTTTTATGCTAAATTGACAACCTAGAAAAAATCTAATATTAAGTTATTCAAAAAAATGACCTTGCTGACAAATCAAATAATTTTTGTCAGAAGAGTCCTTAAATTTTTTTTATTATAAAAAAAATATACAAAATTTTTGCAAATTATTTTGTAAGAAGATTAAAAAAGGTAACAGGGGCAGGCTTAGTTTTTCCAATTAAGCGAGAAAGCCGAATGAATTGAAAAATTCATGTTCGGTTTGGGAAGAGATTTATAATTCGTTAAAATTTTCGATAAATAATCTACTTTCATTAAACAATTTATTAAGTAATCGTAAACAGACTATCTTGAGTACAATTAATGACGCAGAAAAACGATATAATGAAGCAACTGATAAACTTAATCAAGCTCGAACTCGTTTGGAACGAGCAAAAATAAAAGCAGATGAAATTCGTGTAAATGGTCTTTCTCAAATAGAGAGGGAAAAGAGAGAATTAGTAAATGCTGCTGATGAAGATTCAGAACGATTAGAAGATTCAAAAAATGCTACTATTCGTTTTGAAGAACAAAGAGCAATTGAGCAAGTTAGACAACAAGTTTCACGTCTTGCATTAGAAAGAGCGTTAGAAGCGTTAAATAAACGTTTAAATAACGAGTTACATTCACGCGTAATTGATTATCATATTGGCCTACTTAGAGCCATGGAAAGCACAACTAATTAGCTTTCATTAGTTTTATTTTTCAGAAAATTATTAACGAACGCTAATGGTAAATATTCGACCTGACGAAATTAGCAGTATTATCCGTAAACAAATAGAAGATTATAGTCAAGAGGTAAAAGTAGTAAATGTGGGCACTGTCCTTCAAGTAGGAGATGGTATTGCACGTATCTATGGTCTTGATAAAGTAATGGCTGGTGAGCTAGTTGAATTTGAAGATCGTAGTATCGGAATTGCCTTGAATTTAGAATCAGATAATGTTGGAGTTGTATTAATGGGTGATGGCTTAACCATTCAAGAAGGTAGCTCTGTAAAAGCGACAGGGAAGATTGCTCAAATACCTGTAAGTGATGCTTATTTAGGTAGGGTTGTAAATGCTTTAGCCCAACCTATTGATGGTAAAGGTCAAATATCAGCTTCAGAATTTAGATTAATAGAATCTTCAGCTCCTGGTATTATTTCAAGACGCTCTGTATATGAACCTATGCAAACAGGTCTTATTGCCATTGATTCTATGATTCCTATCGGGCGTGGCCAACGTGAATTGATTATCGGAGATCGACAGACTGGTAAGACAGCGGTAGCTACAGATACTATCTTAAACCAAAAAGGTCAAAATGTAATATGTGTTTATGTGGCGATAGGACAAAAAGCATCTTCGGTAGCACAAGTAGTTAATACTTTCGAAGAACGTGGTGCTTTAGAATATACAATTGTAGTAGCCGAAGCGGCAAATTCTCCTGCTACCTTACAGTATCTTGCTCCTTATACAGGAGCTGCTTTAGCAGAATATTTTATGTATCGTAAACAACATACGTTAATAATTTATGATGATCTTTCGAAACAAGCACAAGCTTATAGACAGATGTCTCTTCTATTGAGACGACCACCAGGTCGTGAAGCATATCCAGGCGATGTTTTTTATTTACATTCTCGCCTTTTAGAAAGAGCAGCTAAATTAAGTTCACAATTAGGTGAAGGAAGTATGACTGCTTTACCTATAGTAGAAACTCAAGCAGGAGATGTTTCAGCTTATATTCCTACGAATGTTATTTCTATCACTGATGGACAAATCTTTTTATCAGCAGATTTATTTAATGCAGGAATTCGTCCTGCAATTAATGTAGGTATTTCTGTATCTAGAGTCGGATCGGCAGCTCAAATTAAGGCTATGAAACAAGTAGCTGGGAAGTTGAAACTAGAACTAGCTCAATTTGCAGAGTTAGAAGCATTTGCACAATTTGCATCTGATCTCGATAAAGCTACTCAAAACCAATTAGCGAGAGGTCAAAGATTACGCGAATTACTTAAACAATCTCAGTCATCTCCTTTGACTGTGGAAGAACAAGTAGCAACTATTTATACTGGAGTAAACGGATATTTAGATGTATTAGAAGTCGATCAAGTAAAAAAATTTCTTGTTCAATTACGTGAATATTTAGTTACTAATAAACCTCAATTTGTGGAAATTGTACGTTCTACTAAAATTTTTACAGAACAAGCTGAAAGTATTTTGAAAGAAGCTATTAAAGAACATACGGAACTTTTTTTACTTCAATAAGAGAAATAAAATTTTAAGTTTTTTTTAGTAAAAAGAAAAAAACTAAAATAAAAAAAAAAATTTCAGCTTTTTTCTTCTTACTAAAAAAATTTTTAAAGGCAAATATTTTAAGATACAAAAAATAAAGAAAAAAAGATTACGTCCAATAGGATTCGAACCTATACTGGAGGTTTAGAAGACCTCTGTCCTATCCATTAGACGATGGACGCTAGTAAATTATTGTAATTCTAATTTCATAAAACTATAAGAAATGAATAATTCACTATTTTTATAAAAATAGTGAATTATTCATTTCTTATAGAGAGAATAACAGGCGGGTAGTGGGAATCGAACCCACATCATTAGCTTGGAAGGCTAAGGGTTATAGTCGGCGTTTTTATTTAATTATTGCCCCTATTTCAAAACCGAACATGAAATTTTAATATCATACGGCTCCTTTATGAATTAGAAAAAAAATCTTCTATTCTCTTTTGTATTCGAATAGATTCATAACATCTATGTTAGTTTTTTCATCATTTTCATCAGATAACTTTATAGATGATCCTTTCACAAACTTTTGATAAAAAAATTTATAATTACTTCGTTCTTTATTTCTATTAAAATAAATCATTAGGAAAATATTTTTTACCGAGCTTAAATGAAAAATTTAATAAATTTAGTAAACTAAATTTATTTTCTTATAGCTAAATTGCTTTAATTTTTTTTTTAATTAAAGATTCAGTTACGAAAAAAAATATTTTGGATTTCTATCCATAGATTTTAGCTGAAAAAATTATAATTAATTATAATTATAATTATAAAAATTCCGTTTTGCTTTTTTGTTTTTGTCATTGTAGGAATTTTGCTTTTCTATTTTAGGAAAGATCTTAAATCTTTTTAGAAATAAAGTTATTGGTCAAAAATTTAAAATAATTTTAAAGACCCTTTAACTATATCTAAATTAATTATAGAACGAATCACACTTTTACCACTAAACTATACCCGCTATGATAATATTATAGCATACTTTTTTTTTTGTTCAAATTTTTTAACTTTTAATATTTTTTTACTCAAACTCCATCTCCGGAGATTCAATACTTAAATAAAAATTATTTTATTTCCGGAGATGGCTTTTAAATTCATAGATTGCCTTTTCGTGCCGCTAATAAAGCAATTACTAAAGGACCTGAACCAACTATTAAAGCCAAAGCAGTAAGCTGTGCAATAATCTCTAAATTCATTTTGGTTTAACCTCTCTGTTTTCAATTTAATTCTATGAAATTAAGAAAAAATTTTAAATTATTAAAAAAAAAAGATATCTATAGCGATATGGAATTAAGATCAGTACAATAATAAAAACCTATTTATTCAAAAATTTAATAATTTATTATTAAAATTTTGAATAAATTTGTTATTTATATTATAGATTTTCAGGAGAGAAAAAATGACATCAATTTCAGACAGTCAAATTATTGTAGCTCTTGTCAGTGCTTTTATAACAGGTATTTTGGCTTTAAGATTAGCTAAAAATTTGTATCAATAAATTGATTAATTTTTTATTCATTTACAAATACAAGAAAGGTAGCCTGGTCAGTACCAGTATCTGGCTAGGCCCAAATAAAATAAAAGGCTTAATTAAAATTTTATATTAATAAATTATTTTATAATTTTATTTACTGAAATAAAATTTTATATTTTATAAACATTTTATATTTTATAAACATTTTATATTTTATAAACATATATAAAAAAGAGAATAATATAAATAATCTAATATTATTATTGTCTAGACTTCTACTTCTACAGCGTGTTATTATTTCTTGATTGGAGAGATGGCCGAGTGGTTTAAAGCGATGGATTGCTAATCCGTTGTACATTTTTTTTTGTACCGAGGGTTCGAATCCCTCTCTCTCCTTTAACTAATCAATAAATTCTTTTTTAATTAGAAAAACTTATTTTTATTTTTATATTTATTTCTTCATTTCGATAATGTGTTATATATAAAAAATTATTCTTTACGTCCCGGATTACGACCAGGATCATTTGACAAAAATCCGAAGACAAAAAGAGAAACAAAAAAAATAATTACTGTATAAACGAAGAGCTTAAGAGTAAGCATAACGTAATCTCCGGGATCATTACTAGAAATAGAATAGAATAGATTGTAAATTAAAATAAAATAAAAAAACGAATTTTTATTTTTACAATTTTTTTTTTTCGTTATTTAAATCAAAATTATGGAGAAAGGAGGATTTGAACCCCCGTTGGATAAGAATAAAATAAGGTTACAATAATTTTAAAAATTTTAAAATGGGTGCAATTAACCGCTCTGCCATTTCTCCAATAAGTATAAAATAAGTTTGAAAAAACTAATTAAATTATTGAATAAATTTTGAATCAATTAATTTACTAAAATAAATTAAACTTTTTTAACTCAATTATAATCAATAATTAATAAATCATTAAAAATAAATCATTAAAATGTTATATTAAAATATTATATATTGATATAAAGAAGCATAAATAAATATATATAATAAAAAATATTTCTATAGATCTATTATACGTATATAAGGCGAAAGTGAAAAAAAATCACCTTCGCCTTTTAAATTAGAATAAAAAAAATAAAAAAAAAATTTAAATAAAGAATTTTAAATTATGTTAATAAAAAAAATTATCTAAAACTTACAGAAGCTTGCCAAACAAACGCTAATAGGAAAAAAAATACAGGAATAATCGGCATTACATCTACAATTGGATCAAAAATAGCATAAGCTTCAGGTAATTTAGCTAAAATGATACCATTTAAATGAAACGCGTTATCTAGATAAATATTAAACATAGCTAGCATTTATGTTCTCCAATAAAAATTATTATAATGATTTAATAAAAAATGAAAAAATTTTCATTAGTTAATAAAAAAAGCTCTTCGGTATATCTTACTATAGGTTTTATTAGTGTCAAAGAGGTTATATATTTTTAATAATAGTTGTTTTATTTTCTAATTTATAGTCTATTTTTTCCTAAAATAAAATAACATTATTTTATGATAAAAATAGAAATAAAACAATTGACAAAATATCAATATAAGTATTTACTAATATTGTCTATTTATGGGGCGTCGCCAAGTGGTAAGGCAGCAGGTTTTGATCCTGTTACTCGGAGGTTCGAATCCTTCCGTCCCAGATTTATCATTTTCAATAACAAAATAAATAGAAAAAGAAAAAAAAGTTTAAAATAAAATATTAAAAAATTATTTCTATTATTAATAATTCATAATATATTGTATTAGAAATACCATATTATGACAATTACATAAATATGGCAAGGGATATTCCTATAGTGTAAAATAAAAAAGATCACATTATTATTTATTGAAAGTTATAAAGAGATTATATTTATGAAATTAGCTTATTGGATGTATGCTGGACCTGCTCATATTGGAACTCTCCGTGTAGCCAGTTCTTTCAAAAATGTTCATGCTATTATGCATGCTCCTTTAGGAGATGATTACTTTAATGTAATGCGTTCAATGTTAGAAAGAGAAAGAGATTTTACTCCTGTAACAGCTAGTATAGTGGATCGTCATGTATTAGCACGTGGATCCCAAGAAAAAGTGGTTGATAATATAACTAGAAAAGATAAAGAAGAACGCCCAGATTTAATTGTCTTAACACCAACATGTACTTCTAGTATTTTACAAGAAGATTTACAAAACTTTGTTGATAGAGCTTCTATCACTTCAAATTCAGATGTTATTCTGGCTGATGTAAATCATTATCGAGTTAATGAGCTTCAAGCCGCAGATAGAACTTTAGAACAAGTAGTTCGATATTATTTAGAAAAGGCCCGCAGACAAGGAACCTTGGATCAATCTATAACAAAAGAACCTTCAGCAAATATTATTGGAATTTTCACACTAGGGTTTCATAATCAACATGATTGTCGTGAATTAAAGCGTTTATTACAAGACTTGAATATTAAAGTTAATAAAGTAATTCCTGAAGGAGGTTCTGTAAAAGATCTTCACGATTTACCAAAAGCTTGGTTTAATTTAGTTCCATATCGTGAAATAGGTTTAATGACAGCCATTTATTTAGAAAAAAATTTTGGAATGCCTTATATATCTATCACACCAATGGGAATTGTAGATACAGCTGAATGTATTCGACAAATCGAAAAACATGTTAATAATTTAGTTTCTAATAAAAAATTTAATTATGAACCTTATATTGATCAGCAAACAAGATTTGTTTCTCAAGCAGCTTGGTTTTCACGCTCTATTGATTGTCAAAATTTAACAGGAAAAAAAGCAGTTGTTTTTGGTGATGCAACTCATGCCGCTTCAATAACCAGGATTCTTGCTAGAGAAATGGGAATTCGTGTTAGTTGCACAGGTACTTATTGTAAACACGATGCAGAATGGTTTAAAGAGCAAGTTCAAGGATTTTGTGATGAAATATTGATTACAGATGATCATACTAAAGTGGGCGATATGATTGCTCGAATAGAACCATCTGCAATATTTGGTACTCAAATGGAACGTCATATTGGTAAACGTCTTGATATTCCCTGTGGAGTTATTTCTTCACCAGTTCATATTCAAAATTTTCCGTTAGGATATCGTCCTTTTTTAGGTTATGAAGGTACTAATCAAATTGCTGATTTAGTTTATAATTCGTTTACTTTAGGTATGGAAGATCATCTTTTAGAAATATTTGGTGGTCATGATACAAAAGAGGTAATTACAAAATCACTATCAACAGATACTGATCTAACTTGGAATCACGAAAGTCAATTAGAATTAAATAAAATACCTGGATTTGTTAGAGGTAAAATTAAAAGAAATACTGAAAAATTCGCGCGTCAAAATAATATTACTAATATTACTGTTGAAATAATGTATGCAGCCAAAGAAGCTTTAAGTGCTTAAATTTTTTTTTTATTAAATTTATATTTTAAGAAGTATTTTATAATATTTTTAAAAGTAATAAAAAAAAAATATATATATACTTTTTTTATAAATATTTTCATGAAAAAAAGTATATATTATATAAAAGCTAGTTTTAAATTTTATTTTAGCCACCTAAAATAAAATTTGAAACTGTTAATAAAAAAAAAGCAAAAATATTTAAAAAAATTTAATTTAAAATTGTAGGAAAAGTTTATGAATCCCATTTTTTGTTTTATTCAGTTATTGTTTTATTATCCATTTTTTTTCTTTTCATTATATATTTATTTAGTATTTTTTATTCCAATAAAAAATACAATTAATATTGTGAACGTATTTAGTTTTTTTTCGAATTCCATTAAAAATAAATTTGATTTTTATAAAAAATGATTTAAAAACTTTAAGCTTTTTTTCTTTTACTTTAAACTTTAAAGTAAAAGAAAAAAGAAGAAAGTTTTAATGAAAATAAAGATTAAATTAAATAATTTAAACAAAAAATTTTATATCTTTTTTCTATACAGCATTGACAAAAATAATTTACTAACATATAATCATGTTGATATTTCTTAATATTTCTTGATTATATTAAAAATTTATATAACTTTATTTGAATTAAAAAAAATATAAAGTTATTTAATATTTCTAATCTTTTCAAAAAATTTTCTTTAAAAGTACTTTTTTTACAAAAACAAAAAATAAGGGTTGCTAACTCAATGGTAGAGTACTCGGCTTTTAAGTGCGACTAAGGAATTTTATACATTTAGATGAAATACAAAATTCATCCAAACCATTGATAAAGGTTTGTAAGACTACGACTAATCTCAAAAAGAAATTTGCCAGAAAAAATAGCATGTCGTTTTTTATTTTATATGCTCAAGTCGATAAATTTAATGGATAAAGCTAAATTGCTTGAATCAAAAGTAAGACCAGAAGAACGAGCTTCTATTCAAAAAAATACATTTTGAATTCTTTTTATTAATTATAAAGTTAGAATAAAATTAATAGTCAATATAAAAGAGGTTTGGCCTTTTATTTTAATATAAGGCTATTTTTACTAAATATGAATCCTAATATTTGAAAAATGTAAATAAATCACCAGTTTGCTGACTAAATTAAAGAAAAACTTTAAGTCAGGAGAGCAATCAAAAAATTTTAATAATTTTTACTAATAAATTAGTTATTTTTATAAAATTGTTTAGTTTTATTTTAATAGATTGCACTATGTATCATTTTATATTCTAAAAGGTTGTTCAGATGAGAAGAATAGCAGAAATTTTGCAGGAAATAGAAAAGCTAGATAAAAATAAAAATAAACTTGTATGGCAACAGCGTTTTTTATACCCACTTTTATTTCAAGACGATCTTTATGCAATTGCTTATAATTATTCTCTTAATAAAATAAAGTTAAAAAAAGTAGAAAATTCTAATTTATCTAATTTAGGTGAATGTTTTAGTTTTTTAACATTAAAACGTTTAATTAATAGAATGCGCCTAGAAAATAATAAAAAAGAATTAAAGAAAAATTATAATAAAATTTTTAATCTTAATTATAATAACCATTTTTATTTGAAAGCAATTCGAGAAGGTTTTGCAATAATTTTCGAAATTTTTTTTTGTGTACAATTAGAAAAAACTTTTATAAAAGAATTTCACCAATGGACTAATTATCAATCTATTCACTCTGTATTTCCTTTTATAGAAGATAATTTTTTACATTCTAATTATATTTTAAATACAAAAATACCTCATTTTTTTCATCCGGAACTTCTGATCCGAATTCTTCGTCGACGTATACAAGATACTTCTTTTTCTCATTCATTACGATTAATATTTTATAATAATAACAAGTTAATTACTTTTAATACAAATTCTTTTTTTTCTCAAAAAGAAAGTAGTAGATTATCCATATTTTTATGGCATTATTATATTCGTGAACTAGAATTTTTTTTAATTAATCAGTGGAAAGTCTTAAATTGTTTTAAATCTTTATCATATTTAGCTTTATTAGATAAAGCAGATTGTATTAAAAAAATGAAGTATATTATTAAGAATTCTTTATGGATGAAATTACAATTTTTTTTTTATAAAAAAAAAATGTCTTTTCACTATATAAGATATGACAATAATTATATTATAGCAATAAGAAGTTCTAATTATTTAGCAGAAAAATGGAGTTTTTTTCTTTCTAAATTTTGGCATTATTATTTTTATCATCTATTTAGACCTTCTAGAATAAACGTGAAAAAAATTTCTAAAAACTACTTTTCTTTTTTAGGTTATCTTTTTGGTATTAAAATAAAAAAAGTTTTAATTTCAACTAAAATAATAGATAATTTAAAAAAAGTATATATTATAAAAAAAGAATTTTATTCTATTACTTTAATATCATCTTTAATTGAATTGTTAGCTAAAGAAAAATTTTGTGATACTTTAGGACATCCAATAAGTAAATTAGCTTGGACTACGTTAACAGATGACGAAATTTTTAATCGTTTTGATCAAATTTGGAAAAATTTTTTTTATTACTATAGTGGATGCAAAGATAAAAAAAACTTATATCAAGTACAATATATACTTCGATTTTCTTGTGCTAAAACATTAGCTTGCAAACATAAAAGCACTATACGCTATGTTTGGAAAAAGTATGGTTCAAATTTTTTTGCAAAATCTTTTTTTTTTAAAAAACAAGAACTAATGAATTTAAAATTTCTTAAATTATATCCTTCTATAAAAAAAATTTGGTATCTTGATATTCTTCAAATTAATTATTTGGCAAAATTATTACAAGAAAAAAATACTAGTAATAAATAAAATAATTTAAATTAATAAAATTAACTGCTTAATAAAATTACTAATTTGATAATAATTAGAAAGTTACTCATAAAATTTTCAAATAGAATAGAATGACTACATAAAGAAAGCCGTGTGCGATAAAAATTGCAAGCACGGTTTGGGAAGAGGTGTTTTTATTTTTGTTCAAAAAAATTGAATTAAATTCATCCACTTTCATCCGACTAGTTCCGGGTTCGAGCCCCGGGCAACCCATCTTAGTTTAGTCCAAATGAATAATTATCTATATAAATTACTATCCAATATTATTTTTATAAAGAGATAAATTATGTTATTACAAAAAAATTTGGTCTAATTAATTTTTTTTTATAAATAAAAAAAAAATATTTTCATTTTAAAGAAGAGTTGACATAGTAATACATTTTGTGTAATACTATAAATTAACAAGTTTATATACTTGGGTAACTTATTATTATTATTTTATAAACCAAGTTTTACCATGACCGCAACTTTAGAAAGACGCGAAAGCGCAAGCCTATGGGGTCGCTTCTGCGACTGGGTTACCAGCACTGAAAACCGCCTTTACATCGGATGGTTCGGTGTCGTAATGATCCCTACTCTATTAACTGCAACCTCTGTATTCATTATTGCTTTCATCGCAGCTCCTCCTGTAGATATTGATGGTATTCGTGAGCCCGTTTCTGGTTCTCTTCTTTACGGAAACAACATAATCTCTGGTGCTATTATTCCTACTTCTGCGGCTATCGGTTTGCACTTCTACCCAATTTGGGAAGCTGCTTCCGTTGATGAATGGCTATACAATGGTGGTCCTTATGAACTAATCGTTCTTCACTTCTTACTTGGTGTAGCTTGCTACATGGGTCGTGAATGGGAACTTAGCTTCCGTTTAGGTATGCGTCCTTGGATCGCTGTTGCATATTCAGCTCCTGTTGCGGCTGCTACTGCTGTTTTCTTGATCTACCCTATTGGTCAAGGAAGCTTTTCTGACGGTATGCCTTTAGGAATCTCTGGTACTTTCAACTTTATGATCGTGTTCCAAGCTGAACATAACATCCTTATGCACCCATTCCATATGCTTGGTGTAGCTGGCGTATTCGGCGGCTCTCTATTTAGTGCTATGCATGGTTCCTTGGTAACTTCAAGTTTAATCCGAGAAACTACTGAGAATGAGTCTGCTAATGCAGGTTACAAGTTTGGTCAAGAGGAAGAAACTTACAATATCGTAGCTGCTCACGGTTACTTTGGTAGACTTATTTTCCAATATGCTAGCTTTAACAACTCTCGTTCTTTACACTTCTTTTTAGCTGCTTGGCCTGTAGTAGGTATCTGGTTTACTGCATTAGGTATCAGCACAATGGCTTTCAACCTAAATGGTTTTAACTTTAACCAATCTGTTGTTGACAGTCAAGGCCGTGTAATTAACACTTGGGCTGACATCATCAACCGTGCTAACCTTGGTATGGAAGTTATGCATGAACGTAACGCTCACAACTTCCCTCTAGATTTAGCTTCTGTTGAAGCTCCTTCTGTAAATAGTTAATATTTTAATTATAAATAAATTTATTATATAAATTTATATAAATAGAATAACAACTTGAAAATAATGACCTTAGGAAATAAATTCCTAAGGTCATTATTTTTTTATTTATTGAGAATGAATAAATTAGAAAAAAAAGGCGGACGTGGCCAAGTGGATTAAGGCAGTGGATTGTGAATCCACCACGCGCGGGTTCAATTCCCGTCGTTCGCCCATCAGAAACGAAATCAAACTAAATAAACAAACTAAATAAACAAACTAAATAAAGTTTTATTATCATATAAAAAATAATTTAATAATAAAAATTTTAATTTAATTTTTATTAGTTGACGAAACCTTTTGTTTATGTCATCATAAATAAAATGACATAAATATATTAAATAGAATGATAAACATGAAAAACTCTTAAATTTTAATTTTAGTTAAAATACTAGTTAATTTTTTTTTATAAATAGAAAGAATTACGAATGTTTAAAAACATTTAGTATTTTTATCTTATACAAAAATAGTGAAAAAACTTTAAAAATTTAAAGTTATTTAATTAAAGTTTCCATATAAAAAAATCTAGTTATTATAAAGTTTTATCTAACTGCTGTAAAGAGAATGAAACAAGAATTATCAAAAAACAAATATTTATATAGAAGATTAAAATTAGAAGAAATAAAAAACCCTCAATATTTTTTTGAAATATGGACAGAATCAAATTTAGTTAAATTTTTAATTAGACTTTTTTTTAATAAAGAAAATTTCATTAAAATTTTTGACTTTCGAATTATTATTTCACTAATTTTACGTGATTTAAATGGTTCAAAAACTAACAAAAGTTCAATATTAAATACTTTTTTATTCCTTTTATTGTCCATTTTTTTATATCGTGTAAGTAACAAAGCTATTATTGATGAAAAGTATTTAAATTTATTTAAAATAGTTTATGGACATATAAATTATTATAAATATAAAGAGAAAGATTTAAAGGAATTTAATAAATTTTTTTTTTCGACTTTAACGCATCAGTCTCTTTCTAAAAATTTGGATCTAAAAAAAAAAAAACAATATTTGATTCTTAAAGCAAATTTGAAGAAAAAACTCTATGTTATACCCGGATACAATGAAAATTTAATTAAAAATTCAGAATGGTGGAAATTTTGGATTATAAAAGAAATTCTGCCTAGTTGGAAAATATCTTCCAATTCTATAAAAAAAATTGAAAATTTATTAAAAAAAAAAAATACAAATGATTTAAAATATTTTTTTGAATTTTATATAACTAATATACTTTGTCAAAATTATAATTGGGAAAAAAAATTTAATTCTATTTTTTTTGACAATTTAGAAAAAAATAAAAAATTAAGATCGAGTAAGAATGAAAAAATATTAGAAGATACTTTAATAGAAGATACTTTAATAGAAGATACTTTAATTATTAAAATATTTTCTGCTTTTTGTGAAAAATTAATTTTTGAAATAGAAAATCCTTTAAAATTAAATAGTTTTAATTCAATAATTAAATTTGATAACAGTAATTATAATAATAAATCATTTTTTTCGACTGCAATATATCCTGAAAAAAAAAAAAATCTCGAACAATTTTATTTGGTAAAAAGAAATATAATTCAAAATTTAAAGTTTTTGGGTGAAGCGGATCCAATTATCGCAAAATCTTATATTTTAATAAAACAAAAAAGATGGTCTTTTTTTAATAATTATACTGAGTTTTATATATGGCAATTATATAAAAAAAGTTTATTTAAATACAAAAATGATTTAGATAAAGTTAATATTAATAAAAAGAAATTAGACATAAGATTATTTAAATCAAAATTTTTATATAGTGAAAAAAAAAATTTAAGATCAGATAAAAATTTATCAGAAATTTCATATCAAATATCAAAATATATTTTATATAAACTAAAAAACTCTAATAAATTAATAAATAACTATAAACTAATTGATCAAAATTTTAGATTAAAAGAACGAGAGAAACCTAAAATAAAAAAAAGTTTAAATTTAGTTAAAACTAATTTTGCTAAATTGAATAAAAATTTTTTAAAATCGCTTTTAGATACAAAAATTTTGAATAACAAAAACGATAAACAAAATATTACTTTAACAATTTGGGATATATTTTTTTTTAATCAAAATAAGAAAAACATAATAAAATCAAGTTTATTTTTGAGTCCTTTTTTCAAAAATCATTTAATATTTTGGATAAAAAATCTATTTATGAAAAATGAAAAATATACTACAAATACATTTTTTTTTAAAAATAAACAAATTTCAAAATTGAACTCTAAGTTTTTTTCAAATATTTTATCTATAGATGAATTAAGTATTGCTTTTTCTACTAAAAAAAAATATAAAAATAAATTTAGAGTAGTTAAAAAACAAAAAAATAAATCTTTTAGGCATTTTATAAAATCAGATAATTATAGATTAATTTTATTATGGAAAATTAAAAAAAATCATAAAATTTTTAATAATTTTATTTTTTTAGATTATGCTTATAAAATTATTTTAAAAAAAAATAATAATATAAAAAAATTAGTTTTATTACTAAATTCCAAATCCTCTAAAAATATTTTTTATTTATTATGGTTTTTTATTCATAAATATATTAGTATTGCTGATTATAATGAAAATATAAAATATAATAAAAGTTTATTATTTCAAATTAAACATTTTATAAATTTAGCTATTTTTTTAGATAAATTAAATTTATTAATAATTAAATATAATTTATTTTATATAAAAACTACTTATTATAATTTAAATTATCAAAATATAGAAAATTCTAAATTAGAAAAAAACTTATTAATTACTAAAATAATTTATAAAAAAGAAAAAGAAGAAAATAAAGCTTTAATAAAAAATGATTTAAAAAAAAAAATTAAAATTTATAATATTCTTTCAAAATTGTATACTAAATTTATAAATGATTATCAATTAATTTCTAATAACTTTTACAAAAATTCAATAAATTTTTTTAAAAATTTATTTTTAATTAATAAATTATTTTATTATAGGAAAAAAAGAAATTTAGAAAAAATAACAAAAACTATAATTGATAAAAATTTATTAAATTGGAAAAAAAAAGGAAAAAACTATTTTTATTTTAATAATAAAAAAAAAAATAAATATATTTATTATAATTTTAATCAATATACTTTAATTGATGAGAAAAATAAAAACAAAGAAATATTAAACTATTTTATTGAAAAACAAAAAAATTTATTATCTTTATCTAATAAAATAAATTTTATAAATAATCAAAATTTAGTTACTAAGTGGTCTAATAAATTAAATAAAAAAACTATTTATATATTTTATAAAACTTTTATATCTATTTTTGATAAAAATTTTAATAAGATTTCAAAATTATTCATTTATTCTCAAAAAACTATAAATATTAAAATAAAAAATAAAAAAAAATTTCAAAAAATTATTTTAAATCGGAAGCTTTTATTAGAACAAATCACATTTAATATTTATTATAAATTAAATACTTATTTTTATTTTGATAAAATATTAATTACTAATTTTCTTATTAATTATTTTGATAAAAATAATAATAAAATTTGCACAAAAATTTTTAATAGCATTTTTTTTTCCCCAATATGGCAAAATGAAAAAACTTATTTTAATTCGATAAAAATCTCTAATGAAATTTTATTAAAATCTCAATTTTTTACAACAGATACATTAAAATTATTAAACTTTTTATATTATTCTAATTTAAGTTATAAAAAAAATTTAACTTTTTATTTAAAAAAAAAAAAAAATAATAATTTAACATATACACAATTAATAAAAAGTATAGCAATAAAAAAAAAAAAATTATCTAATAATCAATTAACTTTTTTTTATCAAGAACTAAAGAAAAATTCAAATATTAAATCACAAATATATCAAAGTTTTTTATCAAAAAATTTAAAAAAATTTAACTATCCAAAATTAATGTTTTTATATAAATTTGACTTAGATAAATTATTAAATTCATTAGTTAAATTTAATCTAATTTTTAATAAAAAAATAATAAATTTGAAAACGATTGATTTAAATAAAAAAAAACATATTCGAAATACATTAAAACAAAAAAATAATGCTCATAAAATAAATTATTTTGAAAATTATTTACTTTCTGAGTTTTTTATCAAAATAAAAAACGAAAATAATCAAATAGTTAATTGGACTAATAAATTATTTATTATAAAATATAATTCCAAAACGAATTTAATGGATATTATTTTAGATAATAATACAAATAATAGAAATTGGAATTATGAAAAAAACAAAAATATATTATCATATTTTTCAAAAAATTCTGTTAAATTAATTCCACAAACTAAAATAAATCAAATATTGAAAAAATCAACTTTTTTTATAAAGTGGACTTTATTTGAAAACTATATATCATGGTTTTTTACTTTCAAATGGTGGAAGTATTTTAAAAACATAGTTCTAAATTTACTTTCAGAATTATTATTAAATATCAATGATCAATTTAATTATATTTTACCAGCAACTTTACAAAATAAAAAAAAAAGATTAGAGTATTTATTAAAAAATTTATTATTTGATTTAAAAAATAGAATTATTGGTAATTCATTTGAAATTTGGAATTTGCGTTTATTGAAACAAGTTAATAAACAATATAACAATCAACAAATTATATGGCCATCTTTTTATTTGAATTTAGTCATTAAATGGAATGAACAACATATAGCAACTATAAGTTTTATTATTTTTAGTTATTTCCTTTTTCAAAAATATTTTTCCAGTTTATTAGGTTCAGATTTTTTTGAACTATGGAGATATTTTGAAATAATTCAATATTTAATAGATTCTTCACGTGGAAGATATTTAGATAATTTAATTCATAATAATTCAATACAATTTATTAAATCAGAAAATTTATTAATGCATTTTTTTAGAAATTTAAAACACTATATAAAAAATGTTAAATTTTATTTATTTGAAAAAAAAAAAAGAAACAAATTATTAATTAATAATAAAGGATTAGATCTTTCTCGTAGAGAACGAAAATTATTAGTTCAATCTTTAATAACTGACAAAAGCATTGAGCAATATAGATCAAGATTTACTTCTAATAATAGTTCTATAAGTTTTCAAATTAGTAATTCAATCGTAAAACAGCACAAATTTAAAAATTATTTAGAAAATTTAACTGAAAATTATCAAAAAAATTTAGTAAATTACCCTTTTTATCAATTTTATCTAGCAGAAAATTTAATTTTTCTATCTTGGTGGCAAAAATCAACTTCTTTAGATATACCATGGCAAAGTAATAATTTAAAATCAACTTTATATAAAAAACCTATTCCACTTGAATTAAGACTTTTTTCTTCAAAAGGAATTTTATTAATAGGTTCATTAGAAAGTGGACGCTCTTATTTGGTCAAAAATATAGCAGCAAATTCTTTTGTTCCTTTGATAAAAATATCTATAAATAAACTTTTATATAATAAACCCGATATTATAACTGAAAGTTGGATGAACATTTTAATGGAAAGTTTACGAAGATTAAATCTTATTTTAGAATTAGCAAAAAAACTATCTCCGTGTATAGTATGGATGCAAAATATTCATGAACTTAATGTAAACCGCTCAACTCAAAATGTAGAATCTGATCCAACTTTTTTACTTGGTATTTTCTTAAAATATTTTCAAACTGGTTTTAATGAAAAAAAGACTCACAATATAGTTATTATTGGTTCGACTCATGTTCCTAAAAAAGTGGATCCTGCTTTAATTTCTCCAAATAGGTTAGATCAATTAATAAATATTCGAATGTTTAATATTTTACAAAGAAAAAAAAAAATTTCAATTTTATTAAACAGTAAGCATAATAAGTATTTTTATTCGAAAAATAAAAAATCATGTATTAACGAATTTGGATATAGAACCATAGGCTATAATGCACGAGATTTAGCAGGACTTATTAATGAAATTTTATTAATTAGTATTGTTCAAAATCGATCTATAATAGAAAAAAAAACTATAAAATTAGCTTTTCATAGACAAGCTTTAGGTTCTACATATATAAATAATAAAATTATTTTTACGCAGAATTATAGTATACTTTTTTATAAAGTTGGAAAACTTCTTGTACAAAATTTCTTTATAAAAAATTCGTCTAGAAATCCTTTATATTTTGGTAACGATTTATGGAAAAAAAAATTTTATTATTTATCTAAATGGTATTTAGAACCTTCCATTTTTGAATCAACAATAAAAGAATTTACTATTTTACCTCATATTTTAGGTTGTTTAGCCGGGTTAGCTGCTCGAGATTCTTGGTTTATATTAGAAAATAAACCGGATAATTTACTTTCACTTGATAAATATGCTGAAAATGATTTTTATTTAGCTTGTAATATTTTAGAAAGTCTTTTAATAGAGTTTTCATGGTTAGAAATATTTGAAAGAAAAAATACTAATAAAAAAAATAATTTTAATTTTCAGTTTAAACCAAAAAATCCTTTACATATGATAAAAAAAGGACTTTTTTCAAGAATAGATCAAAATGTTAAAAATACATTGTTAAATAAATCTATTAATGAAATAATTCCTTATAAAAAAGAACTTTTTCAATTAACTAGTAATATAACTTGGGCTCCTAAATTATCTCGTCTTAATTTTATTCGTAGTAATTTATTCAATTGGATAAATAGACCTAATGAATTTAAAATTACATATAATTTTGATTTTTCAAAAAAAAAAGAAAAAAAAGAATTTAATGGTTCACCAAAAAATTCTCGGTTTTTTGAAATTATTCAGCAAAAAACGAAAGAGCAACTTCCTTATGAAAGGATTTTATCCCGAATAAGACGAAGAAATGTCCAAGAATTAGAATTTCAGTTAGAAGATATTTTATTGGAAGAGCAATTTGTAATATTAGGGTTTTCACGATCATTCACGGAATATCAAATGGAATCTCGATCATCTAGTAAACCCATGTTATTTATCGGAGGAAGATTTCTTTGGGATCCTACTGGTTTATTATTTCGAAATCATCATTTTATTTTTTCACGACAAAATTTATTTATAGATGAAGAAATGTTAAGAAGATTGTATGTTACTTATGGAGCAAGAAGAGAAAGAGAAAAATCTCGTTCAAGTCAAAAAATTAAACAATTTTTTCTTCATCGTGGATATGGTCGAGATTCCATAAATGACTTTTCTATAAATTGGTGGAATCAATTACCTTTTATTGAAAAAAATAATGTTGAAACTTTTAAGCGTATCGAAGGAATTGGTGTTCAATTAAAACGTCCGCAAGTATTTACCCCTGTATATCTATATCAACGTTGGTTAATTGAAAATCCACTAGAAAATATGAGTCGTTTTGAATTATTAAATAATCAACAAAGATGGTTAAAAATAAATAATGTATTATTTAATGATTCTTTTATTTATTATACTCTTTTAGAAATTTATCAATATTTATTAAAATTTTTTATTTTGCATCAAAATTTATTAAATGAAATGACAAAAATATTATTTAGAAATAAATGGCTTTTTCAAAACGAAATTGAATATTTTATTAATAGAATTGACAAAATAAACTAAAAGTTACTTTATTTTATTCGAATATTTTATTTGAAAATATATAAAATAGAAAAAATTAATTAAATTTAATATACTAATAAAAAATTTAATATACTACTAAAAAGAAATTATGGTAAAAAAAAAGTTTTTTTTTACCATAATTTCTTTTTAGTAGTAATTAAAAAATAGTTTGTTTAATAATAAAATAAAACTTTTATTTAAATTAGTTTAATAAAAAAAAATAAATACTAATAAAATTTTATTAAAATTATTTAATTTAATTTAATTAGACATAACGGGATTGACGGGACTCGAACCCGCAACTTCCGCCTTGACAGGGCGGTGCTCTAACCAATTGAACTACAATCCCTATAAAATGTATATATTTATTATGGCAATCTAAAAAGCTTTATGTCAAATTAATAATAGTTTATTAAGTAAACCTTTCTTTTATAAAAAATAGAAATTATAAAAAAATTGATTTGATTAAAAGATAGACAAAATAAAAAAAAAAATATGTAAAATTTTTATGCTTATAAATATTAATAAAGTTTGGGCCGAGCTGGATTTGAACCAGCGTAGGCATTGCCAGCGGATTTACAGTCCGTCCCCATTAACCACTCGAGCATCGACCCAAAAAAAAGGAAAAAAATAACAAAGTTATTTATTAGTCTAACTTTGTTATTTTTTTTTCAACTATTATATAAAAACTTTATATAATAATGAACTATTACATACAAAGATTTTTTAATAATACCCCCAGGGGAATTCGAATCCCCGTCGCCTCCTTGAAAGAGAGGTGTCCTAGGCCACTAGACGATGGGGGCTTAATCCTCATATTTATGTTACTTAATTATTTATTTACTGTCAATAGTTAATAGTATGCTCGATTTCTTTAATTATAAATAATTAAAAAAAATATTTTGATAAAAACGTTAAATAATAAATGACAAAAACGATTAAATTTCAAAAAAAATTTAGATGAAATTTTGATTTAATTTTAAGTAATAAAATTTGAGTTGACAAATATATACTTTTTATCACAAACTCCACTTATATTTATTTTTTAATAAATTAACAAAATTGCCCTTTTAACTCAGTGGTAGAGTAACGCCATGGTAAGGCGTAAGTCATCGGTTCAAATCTGATAAAGGGCTTATATATTTATACTTAAATAAAAAATTTTAAATTATTTAATAAAGAAATAAAATAAAAAAATATATATATATATAAAATTATGTTTTTTTATTTTTAAGTTTTTAAGTTATTATAAATTAATTTAATTTAAATAAAAAATTTAAATAGAAAATATTATAAAAATTTTAATGAATAAAAATATTTAGAATCAACTATAAAAAAAAATAACAAAATATTAAATTTTGGTTAACTAAATAATTATTTTTTTATAAAATATTACGACTAAATTGGATATAAGACAATTAATTGATATAATATATATTTGATAGATTAATTATGAATTAATAACAATAGTAAATTTATAATAAAATTTCTATTTATTTCCACAAATAACTATTTAGAATATGCAAATAATACTTTAGTAAATTTAAAGATTATTATTATAAATAAATTGGCTATTCTTATAATAGATTTTACTAAAAAAAAGATAAAATGAAAAACAAATTTGAGTTAGAGGGACATGCAAAAATATAAATAATAAAGAAAAGAAAAGTTTACCTATCTTCTAAATTTTTAGTTGTTTAAAATGTAGAAGAGTTTAAAAAAAAAAAATAGAAATATTATTTAATTTTTATTTTTATGTTTAAGGTACTTAATAATGATTAAAATAGTTGAATAGGAGAATCACTATGACTATAGCCATTGGAAAGTCTTCCAAAGAACCAAAAGGTTTGTTTGATAGCATGGATGACTGGCTACGAAGAGACCGTTTTGTATTTGTAGGTTGGTCCGGTCTATTACTTTTCCCATGTGCTTATTTTTCTTTAGGTGGATGGTTTACAGGTACAACTTTCGTTACTTCATGGTATACTCATGGATTGGCTAGCTCTTATTTAGAAGGCTGTAATTTTTTAACTGCTGCAGTCTCTACTCCTGCTAATAGTTTAGCACATTCTTTATTGTTATTATGGGGTCCTGAAGCACAAGGAGATTTTACTCGTTGGTGTCAATTAGGAGGTTTATGGACTTTCGTTGCTCTTCATGGTGCTTTTGCACTAATAGGCTTTATGCTGCGCCAATTTGAGCTAGCTAGATCTGTACAATTACGTCCTTATAATGCAATTGCTTTTTCTGGTCCAATTGCTGTTTTCGTTTCTGTATTTCTAATCTATCCTCTCGGCCAATCAGGTTGGTTTTTTGCACCTAGCTTTGGTGTAGCAGCCATTTTTCGATTCATTTTATTTTTTCAAGGTTTTCATAACTGGACTTTAAACCCTTTCCATATGATGGGAGTTGCTGGAGTTTTAGGAGCAGCTCTTTTATGCGCTATTCACGGTGCAACTGTCGAGAATACTTTATTTGAAGATGGTGATGGTGCAAATACATTCCGTGCTTTTAACCCAACCCAATCTGAAGAAACTTATTCTATGGTTACAGCTAATCGTTTTTGGTCTCAAATTTTCGGTGTTGCATTTTCCAATAAACGCTGGTTGCATTTCTTTATGTTATTCGTACCAGTAACTGGTTTATGGATGAGCGCTATTGGAGTTGTTGGTCTGGCTTTAAATCTAAGAGCCTATGATTTTGTTTCTCAGGAAATCCGTGCAGCAGAAGATCCTGAATTCGAAACTTTCTATACTAAAAATATTCTTTTAAATGAAGGTATCCGTGCTTGGATGGCAGCTCAAGATCAGCCTCATGAAAATCTTGTATTCCCCGAGGAGGTTCTACCCCGTGGAAACGCTCTTTAATGGAACCTTATCTTTAGGTGGTCGTGATCAAGAAACCACTGGTTTTGCTTGGTGGGCTGGTAATGCGAGACTTATTAATTTATCTGGTAAATTATTAGGCGCTCATGTAGCTCATGCTGGATTAATTGTATTCTGGGCCGGAGCAATGAATCTTTTTGAAGTAGCTCATTTTGTACCAGAAAAACCTATGTATGAACAAGGATTAATTCTACTTCCTCATTTAGCTACCTTAGGATGGGGAGTAGGTCCTGGTGGCGAAGTTATAGATACTTTTCCATATTTTGTATCTGGAGTACTTCATTTAATTTCTTCTGCAGTTTTAGGCTTTGGAGGTATTTATCATGCCCTTATTGGACCAGAAACTTTAGAAGAATCTTTTCCATTTTTTGGTTATGTTTGGAAAGATAAAAATAAAATGACTACTATTTTAGGTATCCATTTAATTCTATTAGGTGCTGGCGCTTTTCTTTTAGTATTTAAAGCCTTATATTTTGGAGGTGTTTATGATACTTGGGCTCCTGGCGGGGGTGATGTAAGAAAAATTACAAATCTTACCCTTAATCCTAGTGTTATATTTGGTTATTTACTTAAATCACCTTTTGGTGGAGAGGGATGGATTGTTAGTGTAGATAATTTAGAAGATATTATTGGAGGGCATGTTTGGTTAGGTTCTATTTGTATTTTCGGTGGAATTTGGCATATTCTAACAAAACCATTTGCTTGGGCTCGTCGTGCTCTTGTTTGGTCTGGAGAAGCTTATCTATCTTATAGTTTGGGGGCAATTGCTGTTTTTGGTTTTATTGCTTGCTGTTTTGTTTGGTTCAATAATACAGCTTATCCAAGTGAATTCTATGGTCCTACTGGGCCAGAAGCATCTCAAGCGCAAGCTTTCACTTTCCTAGTTAGAGACCAACGGCTTGGAGCTAATGTAGGTTCTGCTCAAGGACCTACTGGTTTAGGTAAATACCTTATGCGTTCTCCAACTGGAGAGATTATTTTTGGAGGAGAAACCATGCGTTTTTGGGATCTTCGTGCTCCATGGTTAGAACCTTTACGAGGTCCTAATGGGTTGGATTTGAGTAAGTTGAAAAAGGATATTCAACCTTGGCAAGAACGACGTTCTGCAGAATATATGACTCATGCTCCATTAGGCTCTTTAAATTCTGTAGGTGGTGTAGCGACTGAAATTAATGCAGTAAACTATGTTTCTCCACGAAGTTGGCTAGCTACTTCCCATTTTGTGTTAGGATTCTTTTTCTTTGTAGGTCATTTATGGCATGCAGGAAGAGCGCGTGCGGCTGCAGCTGGATTTGAAAAAGGAATCGATCGAGATTTTGAGCCTGTTCTTTCTATGACACCCCTTAACTAATAATTAAAAACCAAATTAGTTATTGATAATTTAAAATGGTTCGGCTTTTTTAGTCGAGCCATTTTAATAAAATTTAAGTATTTTTCATAAAAACTATTGATTTGAAAGAAAAATCGAAGGAGAGAGAGGGATTTGAACCCTCGATAGTTCTTAAAAACTATGCCGGTTTTCAAGACCGGAGCCATAAACCACTCGGCCATCTCTCCTTTGGGTGAAAAAAACAGTAAGGTCATTCATTATACAATATATTTAACAGTATTGTTACATAAATAAAAACTAAATGTTAAATTTTTGAATTAAAAAAAAATTGAAATATTTTTGACTCAGTAAGTAAATAATTACTAGAAAAGGATTAATGGTATAACTTATTTTATATTTTTTAACTTGGAGAATCACAACCATGACTATTGCCTTTCAGTTGGCTGTGTTTGCATTAATTGCTATTTCGTTCTTATTAGTGATTGGTGTACCTGTTGTGCTTGCCTCTCCCGATGGTTGGTCAAGTAGTAAAAATGTTGTGTTTTCAGGTGCTTCATTATGGATTGGATTGGTCTTTTTGGTTGGTGTTCTTAATTCTTTCATATCATAGAATTTTATTTTTATTATACGAAATTAAAAATAAAATAAAATAAAATGTTTTTATTTCCCTCCCTCTGTAGACTTTATATTATAAGTTCTAAAAGGTGTTTTATACAAGTCCTCTGATAGAAAATAAATATTCTCTACTAGGGAGGGTTTTTATATTTTGTTTTATTTCAAATTATTTCAATTAATTATTTAATTAAAAATATTTAATTAAAAAGAAATTTAATAAATAATTGACTATGTTAAAAAAAAAGTATATATATATATAAATATTTTGTATATGTATAAATATAATTGCGGGTATAGTTTAATGGTAAAATTCCTCCTTGCCAAGGAGAATATGCGGGTTCGATTCCCGCTACCCGCCTTTTTTGTACTGTCATGATTTAGTTGGAAATAGTAAAAAAAGATTTAAAAATGATGAGAAACTAAAGTTTTATTTGTATATATATATATATATATACAAATATATATATATATAAATTACTATATTCCTTTAACATTTTATACTATAAATTTAGCGGAGACGGGATTTGAACCCATGACCTCAAGGTTATGAGCCTTGCGAGCTACCAGGCTGCTCTACTCCGCGTCATGGAATAATAACATATTTCTAATTGATTAAACAATGACTTTTTTATTTTAATCATGAAACCCCCCAACTAAAATTAGAATTTAAATTTAGGGGGGACTTTTTAATTGTAATTTTTTTTCGCGTCTCTTCAAAAATTTTCACCAACTGGATTTAGTTATTCCCGGTATAAAGCATGCATGAGCCATTTCTCTTAATACATGTCTGGATAAACCAAAATCACGATAATTTGCTCTAGGTCTTCCGGTTAAAAAACAGCGACGATGAAGTCTTGTAGGTGCACTGTTACGTGGTAAAGTTTGTAATTGTTTTTGAAATTCCCATTTTTCATCCAAAGATAAAGTTTCCTTTATTTTTTTTTTCATAGATTGACGAAATTTTTGGTATTTTTTTTCTAATTTTTGTTTTTTTTTTTCCCTTTCAATAAGACTTTTCTTTGCCATGATTTTCTTTAATGAGTAAAATACTTTTTTAGTTAAAAAAAAGTGAAATAAATTAAATTTTTTTTTTTCACTTTTTTTCATTTTATTCTATTTTGTTATATTCTTTTCTATATTGAATAGGATAGATGCTAGTTTTAAAACTAAACTCTATCCTATTCAATAAAATTTTTTATCCTATTTAATTTTAATAATTATTAACCAAATTTACCTGATGTAGAAGCAATCAGAAAAGCGGCATAAGTAAATATATAACCTACTGAGAAGTGGGCTAACCCGACTAACCGTGCTTGAACAATAGAAAGAGCTACTGGTTTGTCTTTCCAACGAACTAGATTAGCCAAAGGCGTACGTTCATGAGCCCAAGCTAAAGTTTCAATAAGTTCTTGCCAATATCCACGCCAAGAAATTAAGAACATGAATCCAGTGGCCCAAACAAGATGTCCAAATAAAAACATCCATGCCCAGACAGATAAACTATTCATACCAAATGGATTATATCCATTAATAAGTTGTGAAGAGTTTAACCATAGATAATCTCGTAACCATCCCATTAAATATGTAGAAGATTCATTAAATTGAGCTACATTTCCTTGCCATAAAGTAATATGTTTCCAATGCCAATAAAAAGTGACCCAACCAATAGTATTTAGCATCCAGAAAACAGCTAAATAAAAAGCATCCCATGCTGAAATATCGCAAGTTCCACCTCGTCCTGGGCCGTCGCACGGAAAACTATAACCAAACTCTTTTTTATCTGGCATTAATTTAGAGCCACGCGCATCTAAAGCACCTTTTACTAAGATTAATGTAGTTGTATGTAAACCTAAAGCAATAGCATGGTGAACTAAGAAATCTCCAGGACCAATAGTTAAAAATAATGAATTGCTATTATTATTAACAGCATCTAACCAACCCGGTAGCCATAAAGTCTGGCCAGAATTGAAAGCTGGACTATCTGCTGATGATAAAAGCACATCAAAACCATATAAAGCTTTACCATGAGCAGATTGTATCCATTGAGCAAATACAGGCTCAATTAAAATTTGTTTTTCTGGAGTACCAAAAGCAAGCATAACATCATTATGAACATAAAGCCCCAAAGTATGAAAGCCTAAAAATAAACTAGCCCAACTTAAATGTGATATAATTGCTTCTTTATGCTCTAACATTCTTGCTAATACATTATCTTTATTTTGTTCGGGATTATAGTCTCTTATAAAGAAAATAGCTCCATGAGCAAAAGCACCTGTCATTATAAATCCAGCAATATATTGATGATGGGTATATAATGCAGCTTGAGTAGTAAAGTCTTGCGCTATAAATGCATATGGAGGTAAAGAATACATATGTTGAGCTACTAAAGAAGTAATAACTCCTAAAGAAGCTAAAGCTAGACCTAGCTGAAAATGGAGAGAATTGTTAATAGTATCATAAAGACCCTTGTGTCCACGACCCAAACGGCCTCCCGGAGGGGTATGTGCTTCTAAAATTTCCTTTATACTATGACCAATACCAAAATTAGTTCTATACATATGACCAGCTATGATAAAAATAACTGCAATCGCTAAATGATGGTGCGCCATATCAGTCAACCATAAACTTTGTGTTTGTGGATGAAATCCTCCGAGGAAAGTCAGAATAGCAGTACCTGATCCTTCAGAAGTACCAAATAAATGACTATTTGAGTCAGGATTTTGAGCATAAACATTCCATTGTCCTGCAAAAAAAGGTCCTAAACCTTGGGGATGTGGTAATGCTGTTAATAAATTATTCCATCTTACATGTTCACCTCGAGATTCAGGAATAGCCACATGAACTAAATGTCCAGTCCATGCTAGGGAACTTACTCCAAAAAGTCCTGATAAATGATGATTAAGACGAGATTCTGCATTTTTAAACCATGAAACACTTGGTTTCCATTTTGGCTGTAAATGTAACCAGCCAGCTATTAGAAAAAGGGCCGAAATAAATAATAAAAAAAGAGCTCCGGTATAAAGATCTTGATTACTGCGTAACCCAATTGTATACCACCATTGATATACTCCAGAATAAGCTATATTAACTGGACCTGACGCTCCGCCTCGAGTAAATGCTTCTACAGCTGGTTGACCAAAATGTGGATCCCAAATTGCATGAGCAATTGGTCGTACATGTAAAGGATCTTGTACCCATGCTTCGAAATTACCTTGCCAAGCTACGTGAAATAAATTACCAGAAGTCCATAAAAAAATGATTGCTAGCTGACCAAAGTGAGAAGCGAAAATTTTTTGATAAAGACGCTCTTCAGTTATATCATCATGACTTTCAAAGTCATGTGCGGTCGCGATACCGAACCAAATACGACGAGTAGTTGGGTCTTGAGATAGGCCCTGGCTGAATTTTGGAAATCTTGATGCCATAATGCTTTTCAAATCCTCCTAGCCATTATCCTACTGAAATAATTCTCGCTAGGAAGAATGCCCATGTTGTGGCAATCCCACCCAGAAGGTAATGAGCTACTCCTACAGCGCGGCCTTGTACAATACTTAAGGCTCTAGGCTGAATAGCAGGGGCAACTTTTAATTTGTTGTGAGCCCAAACAATAGACTCAATAAGTTCTTGCCAATATCCACGACCACTAAATAGAAACATTAAACTAAAAGCCCAAACAAAATGAGCGCCTAAGAATAAAAGACCATATGCAGATAATGAAGAGCCATAAGATTGAATTACTTGAGACGCTTGTGCCCATAAAAAGTCACGAAGCCATCCATTAATTGTAATTGAACTTTGTGCGAAATTTCCTCCTGTAATATGAGTAACAATTCCTTGATCGCTGATACTACCCCATACATCAGATTGCATTTTCCAGCTAAAATGAAAAATAACTACTGAAATAGCATTATACATCCAGAATAAACCTAGAAAAACATGATCCCAAGCAGATACTTGACATGTTCCGCCTCTTCCAGGCCCATCACAAGGAAATCTAAAGCCAAGATTAGCTTTATCTGGTATTAAACGAGAACTACGTGCAAATAAAACACCTTTTAATAGTATTAAGACAGTCACGTGAATAGTAAAAGCATGAATATGGTGTACCAAAAAGTCCGCGGTTCCTAATGGGATTGGTAATAAAGCAACTTTTCCACCTACTGCAACTAAATCCCCACCTCCCCAAGTTAAACTCGTACTTGCTGTTGCATTGGGAGCTGTTAAACTAGGTGCTAAGGCATGGGTATTTTGTATCCATTGAGCAAAAACAGGTTGTAATTGTATAGCAGTATCTGAAAACATATCTTGAGGACGGCCTAAAGCACTCATTGTATCATTGTGGATATATAGCCCAAAACTGTGAAAACCTAAAAAGATACAAACCCAGTTTAAATGTGATATTATTGCATCACGGTGTCGTAAAACACGGTCTAATAAATTATTGTATTGGGTTGTTGGATCATAATCTCTTACCATAAAAATAGCTGCATGTGCAGCAGCTCCAACTATAAGAAAACCGCCAATCCACATATGATGTGTGAATAAAGAAAGTTGAGTAGCATAATCGGTCGCTAAATATGGATAAGGAGGCATAGAATACATATGATGAGCTACTATAATAGTTAAAGAACCTAGCAAAGCTAAATTAATAGCTAGTTGAGCATGCCATGAAGTAGTTAAAATTTCATATAATCCTTTATGACCTTCGCCTGTAAATGGACCTTTATGAGCTTCTAAAATTTCCTTTATACTATGACCAATGCCAAAATTAGTTCGATACATATGACCAGCTACCAGAAAAAGAACTGCAATTGCCAAATGATGGTGCGCTGTATCAGTTAACCATAAACCTCCAGTAATTGGGTTTAATCCTCCGCGAAAAGTTAAAAAATCTGAATATTCTGACCAATTTAAAGTAAAAAATGGGGTTAATCCTTTAGAAAAACTTGGATAAAGCTGAGCTAAAAGATCACGATTTATAATAAATTCATGAGGAAGTGGTATTTCTTTAGGATCTACTCCGGCATCTAGAAGTCTATTAATAGGTAAAGAAACATGTACTTGGTGTCCAGCCCAACCAAGAGATCCTAAACCTAATAGACCTGCTAAATGATGGTTTAACATAGATTCTACATTTTGAAACCAAGCTAATTTAGGAGCAGCTTTATGATAATGAAACCATCCGGCAAAAAGCATTAAAGCTGCAAAAACTAATCCACCTATTGCAGTCGAATAAAGCTGTAATTCATTAGTTATTCCAGAAGCTCGCCAAAGTTGAAAAAAGCCGGAGGTTATTTGTATTCCTTGAAAACCTCCACCTACATCTCCATTCAAAATTTCTTGCCCTACTATTGGCCAAACAACTTGAGCACTGGGTTTAATATGAGTAGGATCACTCAGCCATGCTTCATAATTTGAAAAACGAGCCCCATGAAAATACATGCCACTTAGCCAAATAAAAATAACAGCTAGTTGACCAAAGTGAGCACTAAATACTTTACGAGAAATTTCTTCTAAATCATTTGTGTGACTGTCAAAATCATGAGCATCAGCATGTAAGTTCCAAATCCAAGTTGTAGTATTAGGACCCTTAGCCAAAGTTCTTGAAAAATGCCCTGGTTTAGCCCATTTTTCAAAAGAAGTTTTTACGGGATCTTTTTCTACCATAATCTTGACTTCTGGTTCCGGTGAACGAATAGTCATCGAGGTTCTCCTCTCTTCAGACGAGGCATAGGAAAAACCCACCAACAATGAATAGTAAACTTCTAAAAGATATTTATGGTTTTTTTATCCCACTTTTTTTTTTTTCAGTTTAAAACTGGAGCAACTATAATACAGAAGTTACCTAGGGCAGGTATTCAAATTTATTATGACACATCTTTAAGGTGCTTAATGGACCGTCTTAAATTCAATCCTATTTTTAGTTAAAGTAATTTAAATTTATGTTTCATTATTTTCTTTTTTATTTAAAACGCCCTGTTATTTTCAACCAATTTTGCGCTTCAATATAATTGCTTGGAGCAAGTGAGATTGCTTGTTTCCAATAATCTGCTGCTTGGTTAAACCAAGCTTCGGATGCTTCAGAGTCTCCTTGCTGAATAGCTTGTTCCCCTCGGTCGGGATAGGTAAAAATATCTTCCCTTAGAACCGTACATGAGAGTTTCCTACCTCATACGGCTCACTTAATTAAATTTACTATATTATTTACTATATTATTACTTAATTAAAAAATTTATGCAATTTTTTTTTTATTCAATTAATATTTAATAATTATTTAATAATTTTAATGATAGTAAGGTTTATAATAGAAAATTAGTTAATGAAATAAGTTTTAAATAAAATTTTAAAGAAAAATTTTCGTTTTCTTTTTTTTTTTATTTTTATCTTTTCTCCTACAAAAAAATAAAATTTTTTATGGTAACTATCTTATTTTTAATTAAATTTTATTAGTATTTAATGATTAATTTATCAAAAATACTTTATCTCTTTAGGATCTGAGACTACACCGCTGTTTATTCACTTACCATTCAACTCAACTTTATTACATAAGTTAATTTTCTAAGTAAACAGATTTTTCTATTGGACCATAAAATTAATACTGGATCGTTACGGCGCTTTTCTAACAAATTTAATTACATTATCCATAGAGGTTTTAGACTTTTCTTTAAATCGTTCTTTATTTTTAAATATTTTTATATTTTATAATGAAGTTTTATTTATTACAGCTAATAAAAATCTTTTTTACTGATTTATATGTAATAAGTCTCCACTTTTTTATTTATATCTATAATTTGTGGTAGTTTTTTACTAAAAAAATATATTATATTGATAGCCGCACGTAATGACAGATCACAGCCATATTATTAAAAGCTTGCGGTAAAGATGGATTTCGTTCTAATGCTTGAAAATAATATTCTAAAGCTTTTGCGTGTTCTCCATTACTTGTATGAATAAGACCTATATTGTATAGTATATAACTTCGATCATAGGGGTCAATTTCTAAGCGCATAGCTTCATAATAATTTTGTAAAGCTTCTGCATATTCTCCTTCAGATTGAGCTGACATTCGTTACGATCGTTTATATAATTCTAGAAAAATAAATAATAAACTTCGTTTCAAAACCGTACATGAAATTTTCATTTCATACGGCTTCTCTTGTTTAATATATAAAACGGGATTAATCTGTAAAATTTCTAAAAAAGTTTTACCCAATATAATAAATTACCAAGGACTAGTTTTTTCAAAAAATAGCTAGCCATCCTTCTTTCAAAAAGGATTTTTATTTCAATCTTAAATTTAATTTTTAAATTTTTCTTTGTTCTTAATACTTTGTTTCTTAAAGGATTAGCTTTTTCGACAATCTCCGATGGTTATATGAGTACCCAATTTACAAATGAGATGGATTTTTGTTTTCCTAACCATAAATTTATTAGTAAATAATTTTTACTATTGCGTATAAAGAAAATTTTATTTAAAATTTGACGAAGTTTTTGTGTTGTCGATTCCTACACGTAATGCTTTTCCAACTATGTATGCTTATAAAGTAAACTTAAAATTATAGCGTTAACCTTTTGCTTAATACTTTAATTCCTCAAAATTGAAAGATTAAAGGCTACATTAATCGAGGGTACACGACAGAAGGAATTCTTTTTTCTAAATTAACCTTCACTAAGTATAAGTTTCATGTAATTAAATATTTTCATGTTTTATTCCCTATAAAATGAATTTTAACAAGAGTTCAAAAGTCAAATCGCACCATCTCTATAATAACTAAAAGCTTCTTTTTCCCTTTGTGTAGTCGGAATTATTCGTAATAAAATGTCAGCAACAATTGTAAAAGTTTTATCAATAAAATTATCATTCTTTTGAGATCGAGGCATAATCAAATAGAGCTTTGGCAAATTTTTAATATTCCCTTTATTTGAGAATAAATCCATTAATTTTTTTTTATAATATATTTATTTAAATATATATAAATATATATATATATATTAAATATTTAAATAAATTTAATTTCTTAATTAAAAAAACTAAAAAACTTGCTATTCTAGAAACTTATGACTTAAAATTACAGAAAAATATTATAGGAAAGATGGCCGAGTGGTCGAAGGCGTAGCATTGGAAATGCTATGTAGGCTTTTGTTTACCGAGGGTTCGAATCCCTCTCTTTCCGAAGTTATAAATTTTTATTATGTATGTAATTAAAAATACTATTAATTCTTAGTTAAGCTTGACGAGAATAATATTCTACAACTAATAATTCATTTATTTTTAAACCAATTGATTCACGATCTAATATTTGATTAACTAATCCTTTTTTTTCTAAAGAACTATAAGTTAAATGATTTGGTATTTTAGATTTTTGATAAAACTCTATATTTTTACTAATTATAGTCTCAGATTTTCGTTGATTTTTTATAGTAATAAAATCCTGAGGTTTACACCGATAACTTGGTATATCTACTATACAATCATTAACTAAAATATGTCTATGATTTACTAATTGTCTTGCTCCAGGAATCGTAGGAGCCATACCTAATCGAAAAATAACATTATCTAAACGCATTTCGAGTAATTGTAATAAAACTTCACCTGTGGATCCTTTTGCTTTTCTAGCAATACGTACATAATTAAGTAATTGTCGTTCTGTTATTCCATAATGAAAACGTAATTTTTGTTTTTCTTCTAAACGAATGCGATACTGAGAAATTTTTTTATTAGATGTTGATTGATTGATAGAACTAGATTTTAACTGGGGTGTTTTATTAGTTAGTCCTGGCAAAGTTCCTAAACGACGTATTATTCTTACACGGGGTCCTCGATAACGGGACATAAAAACTCCTTATTTTTACAAAAAAAATTTACAGAAAGAAAGATAAAATAATAATAATAATATTTATATTAAATCATATTAAAAAGTAAAAGATATTCAATTAATTTATTTTTTTTTATAAAGTTTTTTTACTTCAAATTTATTTAACTTTTTTTACCAAAAAATTATATATTTTTTTTTGTCAAAAACATCATAACATGAGAAACACTACAAAAAAAACAATATTATTTTTTTTTAATTACATAAACTTTTAAAATTTTTTATTTTAAGATCTATTTTTAGTAATATATTTATTATTAAAAATTAATAAAAAGCCCGCTATCGGAGTCGAACCGATGACCATCGCATTACAAGTGCGGTGCTCTGACCTCTGAGCTAAGCAGGCTTTATTAATAAAAGTAAAAAATAATAACAATTATTTATTTTATTTTGGGTAACTGAATTATTATATCAATAAAATTTTAATAATGCAATAATTTAGTTAAAAAAAAATGCTATATTTTACTAATTAAAAAAAAATTATATATATATATATATACCTAAAGTGTTGCCCTAAAACTTATAAAATATTATAATTGTTTAATATAGTAAAATTTTACTAATTATAATTTTTTTTTATAAAAATTTATTTTTTAATTTGAACTAACAAAAAAAGGGGGTATGGCGGAATTGGTAGACGCTACGGACTTAAATAATTTGAGCGTTAGTAGAAAAACTTACTAAATGCTAGCTTTCAGATTCAGGGAAACTTAGGTTGATAAAAATATAAGCAATCCTGAGCCAAATATTATTTTGTGTAAAAATAAAATAGGTGCAGAGACTCAATGGAAGCTATCCTAACGAATAATATTTTTAAAATTATTTAAAATTTATTTTTTAGATATTAAGCGAGGATAAAGATAGAGTCCAATTTTACATGTTAATCTTAGCAACAATTTAAATTGTAGTAGAAAGAAAATCCGTTGGCTTTATTGACCGTGAGGGTTCAAGTCCCTCTACCCCCAAAACTATAATTTTTTATTGACATAAACTTCCAGTTTATGTTAGGATAAGTCAATAAAAAAAGCCGGAATAGCTCAGTTGGTAGAGCAGAGGACTGAAAATCCTTGTGTCACCAGTTCAAATCTGGTTTCTGGCATTATAAAATTATTTTATATATTTTTATTTCTATTATATATTATTTTATGATATATTTAAATATACATTATTTTGTTTTATTGTCTAGTTTAAGACAATAAAACAAATTTTTTTTTTTTAAATAGATCTTCTAATTAGTATATTTATTCACATAAAATAAAATTTCTTTTAGCTTCTAAATTTAGATTAATAAGCATCTTGTAATTCATAAAAATCCGGTACAATGTAATCTTTACGTAAGGGCCAACCAATCCAAGTATCAGGCATTAATATACGTTTAAGACGTGGATGATTTTCATAAGAAATTCCTAGCATATCATAAGATTCCCGTTCTTGAAAATCTGCACTTTTCCAAATCCAAAAAACAGAGGGTATTTTAGGTTTTTGTCTTGATACAAAAATTTTTATACATATTTCTTCGGGTTGATCTGCATTATTTCGTATTTTTGTAAAATGATATACACTAGCTAATAACCCACCAGGTGCTACATCATAGGCGCATTGAGAACGAAGATAATTAAAACCATAAACATATAAAGCAACCGCTATAGAAAGCCAATTTTCAGATTTAATTTGTAAAATTTCTACACCTTGATAATCAAAACCTAAAGGTCGATGAGCTAGGTTATGTTTTGCTAGCCAACCAGATAATCGCCCTTGTATTTTAGTAGTACTAGAATTATCCATATAAGTATTTAACATATTTAAGTTTTTAAAAAATTCTATTTATTTTGAATATTTTTTTTATTATTCTCTTTTTCTAATTTTTCTAATAAAAAAGTTAAATTTTTATTTTTTTCAATTAAAGCAAAATTTTCTAAAGTTGAATTAAATTGAGATTTAGAAAATTGAGGATATAACTGTTTATTAGATTGTTTAGGATTAATAGTAGATACAAAATTAAAATTATGATTTAATGTTAAATATCTCTCTCCTTGTTTAAATTTAGATTTATCTTTATATGTTTCTTGAGCTACTTTTTTACGAAGTTTTATTATAGCATCTATAATAGCTTCTGGTTTTGGTGGACAACCAGGTAAATAAATATCTACAGGAATTAATTTATCTACTCCACGAACTGTACTATACGAATCTGTACTAAACATACCTCCCGTAATAGTACACGCTCCCATAGCAATCACATATTTAGGCTCAGGCATTTGCTCATATAATCTTACTAAAGACGGTGCCATTTTCATTGTTACAGTACCAGCTGTTATTATAAGATCTGCCTGTCTTGGACTAGACCTTGGAACTAAACCATAACGATCGAAATCAAAGCGTGAGCCGATTAATGAGGCAAATTCAATAAAACAACAACTAGTACCATAAAGAAGTGGCCATAAACTAGAAAGCCTAGCCCAATTTGAAAAATCATTAAAAGTTGTTAAAATAATTGAATTTGAGTTTTTTTTATTAGAGAGTGAATTTATAAGTGGCTTCATAGAATCATTAATTTGATTTTTATAATTGTACTCGTTAGAATTTAAGACCATTCTAGTGCTCCTTTGCGCCATGCATAAACTAGACCAATGATCAAAATAAATACAAAAACTAAAGCTTCAATGAAAGCAGATAGGCCTAATTCATTAAAACTCATGGCCCAAGGATAAAGAAACACTGTTTCTATATCGAAAATAACAAAAACTAGAGCAAACATATAATAGCGAATTTGAAACTGAATCCAAGCATCGCCCATTGGTTCTATACCTGATTCATAACTAGTTAATTTTTCTGGTCCTTGATCATTATTACTAATAGGTGTTAAAATCTTAGAAATTGAGAAAGTTAATATAGGAATAAAACTGGCTATTAATAAAAAAATAAAAAAAGAATTGTATTTAGGCAATAAAAACATTAATATACTCCTGTAAAATAAGAAGAACAAGTTTATTTTAAATAAAAATAAAATTTAATTAATTGAATATTTTATTCATATAATATTTTATTCATATATATATGAATAAAATATTCAATATATATATATATATACAAACTATAAACGAATGTAGGTAATAATAATAATTCAAATACTAAATATTTAAATAATTTAGGGCTATACGGATTCGAACCGTAGACAATCTCGGTAAAATAGTTAAAATTATTTATTTGAAATGTACTTCTAACTATTTTAGGAACCCAACATGCAGTTTTTATTGCATTGGGCTCTTTCATCAACTAAAAATAAATTTAGTTATTTTGCTATCTTTTTTTTTTACTAAAATAATGAAATAGCTCCGTGTGCTTAAAAAATCTTTTGAAGCAATCCCAAAGTTAAAAAAAAAATTAATGTTGACATAGGTTTGCTTAATTTAGCATGGATTTACTCAGAATGAATTTCTATTACTCGCAGATTTTGAAACTTTATACACCTTAAAGCTTATCAAGTAAGAAAATAGAATATCTCGAGGTCCTCGTACTATCCTCATCATGCTCAGCATTGAATAATTTTCAATTTTACCATATCAATTAAAAGATAAATTTTAATTTATTATAAATTAAAATTTAATTTTTTGTCATGCTATTGTTCTGTTATATTAATTATAAAAGTAAGACAAAATATTTCATAAAATAAATTTTATTCTGAATTGTATAACACAATAAATTTTTTAAAAGCATTGGCGCACGTGTAAACGAGGCGCTCTACCGCTGAGCTATAGCCCTTATTATTATTTTCAATTAATAATATAGTAACATAATTTCTTTTTTTTTGTCAAGACAATTAAAATAAAATTTTTTTTTTTATTTTATATATTTTTTAAATATATTCATAAAAATATTGCTTATATGTTAATTAATAGGCTAAAATATTAATAGCCTACTTAACTCAGTGGTTTAGAGTATCGCTTTCATACGGCGAGAGTCATTGGTTCAAATCCAATAGTAGGTAAATAATTAATAAAAAAACTCAACGGTATATAAATTATATACCATTGAGTTCACTAAAATTTTCAATTTTAGGAAATAGCTTCAATAGCTTCTAAGCGTGCTTTTGCTCTTTTCAAGGTTAAATTAGCTTCAATAACTTGTTTTCGACCGTTCGCTTGAGATAGCTTAGTTTGAGCCATCTGAAAAGTTTCTTGAGCATCTTGCAAATTGATTTCATTAGCTTTTTCTGCTTCATTTACCAAAATTGTCATTTGATTATTATCTATCATAGCAAAACCACCCATTAATGCCATAGTAGACCATTTTTCATTAAGTCGTATTTTTATAATACCTATATCCAAGGCTGTTAAAAGTGGTGCATGGTTGGGTAATATACCAATTCGGCCACTGTTTGTAGATAAAATAATTTCTTGTACTTCAGAATTCCAAACAATTCGATTTGGAGCCATTACACGAAGATTTAGGGTCATGTTTTATTAATTCTCCACCTGTAAGGTTGCAGCCTTTGCAGTAGCTTCATTAATATTACCTACTAAATAAAAAGCTTGTTCAGGAAAACTATCTAATTCCCCAGAAAGAATCATTTGAAAACCTTTAATGGTTTCAGTAAGACTAACATATTTACCTGGAGAACCTGTAAATACTTCTGCTACGAAAAACGGTTGTGATAAAAAACGCTCAATTTTTCGTGCTCTTGCTACAGTTAATCTGTCTTCTTCTGATAATTCATCAAGTCCAAGAATAGCTATAATATCTTGTAATTCTTTATAGCGTTGTAATGTCTGCTTAACCCCCTGAGCCGTTTCATAATGCTCTTCACCTACAATCCAAGGTTGAAGCATAGTAGAAGTTGAATCTAAAGGATCTACGGCTGGATAAATACCTTTGGCCGCTAATCCTCGTGATAATACAGTAGTTGCATCTAAATGTGCAAAAGTTGTAGCAGGAGCGGGATCAGTTAAGTCATCTGCAGGTACATAAACAGCTTGAATTGAAGTAATAGAGCCTTCTTTTGTTGAAGTTATTCTTTCTTGCAAAGTACCCATTTCTGTACTTAAAGTTGGTTGATAACCTACAGCAGACGGCATTCTACCTAATAAAGCAGACACTTCTGAGCCGGCTTGAACAAAACGAAAAATATTATCAATAAATAAAAGTACATCTTGTTTATTAACATCTCTAAAATATTCGGCCATTGTTAAAGCGGTTAACCCTACTCTCATACGAGCTCCAGGTGGTTCATTCATTTGACCATAAACCAAAGCTACTTTTGATTCTGAAATATTTTCTTCATTAATTACTTTTGACTCTTTCATTTCCATGTAAAGATCATTTCCTTCACGAGTACGTTCCCCTACTCCACCAAATACAGATACACCACCATGTGCTTTAGCAATGTTATTAATTAATTCCATAATAAGTACGGTTTTTCCTACACCAGCTCCTCCAAACAATCCAATTTTTCCACCACGTCGATAAGGAGCTAAAAGATCTACTACTTTAATTCCTGTTTCAAAAATAGATAATTTAGTATCTAATTGTGTAAAAGCCGGGGCAGATCTATGGATCGGGAAAGTTGTACTAGCATCTACAGGACCAAGATTATCCACAGTTTCTCCTAGAACGTTAAAAATACGTCCAAGAGTGGCTTCCCCGACCGGAACACTTAAAGGAGCTCCTGTATCAATAACTTGCATTCCTCTCATTAAACCATCTGTCGCACTCATAGCAACAGCTCGAACCTTATTATTTCCTAGTAATTGTTGTACCTCACAAGTAACATTAATTTCTTGACCTGCTGTATTTTGACCCTTAACTATTAAAGAATTATAAATATTAGGCATTTTACCTGGAGAAAAAGTAACATCTAATACGGGACCAATAATTTGAGTAATACGTCCTATATTTTTAGCAATAAGTGTTGAAGTACCAAAAGTGCGAGAATCTGTTTTCATAAAATTTAGAAGTAATAAATTAGTTGCTGATTATATTGAAAAAATATTTAGTATCAACTCGATCGTTTAATTATTGAAGAAAAAATTTACTTTCAATTAATTACTTATATATAGATATAAGTATATTAAATAAAAAAAATTAAAAAGTGTAAGAAATAAATATTTTTTACAATCTAAAAATATTAATAAATAATAAATATATTAAATAAAAAATTTTTATTTTATTTTCAAAAAATAAATTAAATTAAGTAATAGTTTACTTTTTTTATTTCTTACTATGTTTTTAATTAAATTTTATTTTTATTAATTAGTTTAACATTCAAAAGATTAGTAGGTCAATGCTTATACAGATAAAAATCATTTACTAAAAATAATCTGAGTTGCATCAAATGTAAAAAATACTATACAATGATACTGTTTTGTTATAGTAAAATAACTTTGTCTAAAAATAGATAAAATTAAATATCAAAGATGTTTTTTTATAAGATTAAAAAAACTTATTTGTCGAGCAGACCTCATCCTTGCAAGAATTATCAATTGAGTTGTAGGGAGGGACCTATGTCACCACAAACGGAGACTAAAGCAGGTGTTGGATTTAAAGCTGGTGTTAAAGATTACAGATTAACTTATTACACTCCAGATTATCAGACTAAAGAAACTGATATTTTAGCAGCATTTCGAATGACTCCTCAACCAGGAGTACCCGCTGAAGAGGCAGGAGCTGCAGTAGCTGCGGAATCTTCCACTGGTACATGGACCACTGTTTGGACTGATGGACTTACCAGTCTTGATCGTTATAAAGGACGATGCTATGATCTTGAAGCAGTTCCTGGAGAAGAGAATCAATATATTGCTTATGTTGCTTACCCATTAGATCTATTTGAAGAAGGTTCTGTTACCAATTTATTTACCTCTATCGTTGGTAATGTTTTTGGATTTAAAGCCTTACGAGCTTTACGTCTAGAAGATTTACGTATTCCTCCAGCTTATTCCAAAACTTTCCAAGGTCCACCTCATGGTATTCAAGTTGAAAGAGATAAATTAAATAAATATGGTCGTCCATTATTAGGATGTACTATTAAGCCAAAATTAGGTTTATCTGCTAAAAACTATGGTAGAGCTGTATATGAATGTCTTCGTGGTGGACTTGATTTTACAAAAGATGATGAAAACGTAAATTCTCAACCTTTTATGCGTTGGAGAGATCGTTTCTTATTTGTAGCTGAAGCTATTTACAAATCTCAAGGTGAGACAGGTGAAATTAAAGGACATTATTTAAATGCTACCGCAGGTACATGTGAAGAAATGATGAAAAGAGCTCAGTTTGCTAGAGAACTAGGCATGCCTATTGTTATGCATGACTATTTAACAGGTGGTTTTACTGCAAACACTTCCTTGGCTCATTACTGTCGTGATAATGGCTTGCTTCTTCATATTCACCGCGCAATGCATGCAGTTATTGACCGACAAAAAAATCATGGTATGCATTTCCGTGTATTAGCTAAAGCATTACGTTTATCTGGTGGAGACCATATTCACGCTGGTACTGTAGTAGGTAAACTTGAAGGAGAACGTCAAGTAACTTTAGGATTTGTTGATCTACTTCGCGATGATTATATTGAGAAAGATAGAAGCCGTGGTATTTATTTTACCCAAGACTGGGTTTCTTTACCAGGTGTTTTACCCGTAGCTTCCGGTGGTATTCATGTTTGGCATATGCCAGCATTAACTGAAATCTTTGGAGATGATTCTGTATTACAGTTTGGTGGAGGAACTTTAGGGCACCCTTGGGGTAATGCACCTGGAGCAGTTGCTAATAGAGTTGCCTTAGAAGCTTGTGTACAAGCTCGTAATGAAGGACGTGATCTTGCTCGCGAAGGTAATGAAGTTATTCGTGAAGCTACTAAATGGAGTCCTGAATTAGCTGCGGCTTGTGAAGTTTGGAAAGAAATTAAATTTGAGTTTGATACAATTGATACTATATAATTTAATTTTTTTTCTTTGACTTTTATTTATGTCAAAATAAGTTCTTAAATTTAGTAAAATAAAAAAAGAATAAATTAATAATAAGTAGAAAAAAAATAGAAAAAAAACCTATAGGTTTTTTTCTACTTATTATTAATTAGAGATTTTAATTTGTTTTATTGATTAATAATCAATAAAACAAATTAAAATCTCTAATTAACCAAATTTTTGAAGGTTTTGTAGCTCAGTGGATTAGAGCGTATGGTTCCGGACCATGAAGTCAAGGGTTCAAATCCCTTCTAAACCATTAAATTAAAAAAAATTCTTTTAATTAGTTTTTTTTTATTTGTGCTAAACTTTAATTATCTATTATGTTAGATAAAAAAAAATTTAATATTATTTATTATTAAAACATATTAATTATATAAAATATGTATTCACTATTAATGTGGAAAAATTAAATAGTGAGAAGATTAAATAAAAACTACTAATATGTCTTTAATGAATTGGTTTGAAGATAAACGCCGATTTGGTGGCTTAATTGGAGCTTCTATTGAAAAAGCTACAAAAGGATATATTCTTAATGAAAGAAAAAAACTTAAGGTTAATACTACTAACGGACTATGGACTCGACGTGATAATTGTGAAAATATTCTTTATGTTAGATTTTTGAAACAAAATAAATCTATTTGTGAAGAGTGTGGATATCATTTACAAATAAGCAGTACAGAAAGAATTGAACTTTTAATTGATCGTGGAACCTGGCAGCCTATGGATGAAGATATGGTTGCTCGAGATGTTCTCAAATTTTCTGATGAAGATTCTTATAAAAGTCGTGTTATTTTTTATCAAAAAAGAACTGGTTTAACGGATGCTATTCAAACAGGTATAGGGAAATTAAATAAAAATTTAATTGCTCTTGGAGTTATGGAGTTTCAATTTATGGGAGGAAGTATGGGTTCTGTAGTGGGTGAAAAAATAACCCGTCTTATTGAATATGCTACTGAAAAATCTATGCCATTAATTATTGTATGCTCTTCTGGAGGAGCACGAATGCAAGAAGGAACATTAAGCTTAATGCAAATGGCTAAAATTTCATCTGTTTTACAAATTCATCAAGCTAAAAAAAAACTTCTTTATATAGCTATTCTTACATATCCTACAACCGGCGGAGTTACTGCTAGTTTCGGTATGTTAGGAGATATAATTATTGCTGAACCTAAAGCATATATTGCATTTGCTGGTAAAAGGGTAATTGAACAAACATTACGTCAAAAAATACCGTATGGTTTTCAAGTTGCTGAATCTTTATTTGATCATGGTTTACTCGATTCAATCGTTCCACGTAACCTTCTAAAAGGAGTTTTAGGTAAAATATTTGAACTTTATGGTTTAGCTGCTTATTTTATGGTTTAGCTGCTTATAAAGAGCATAATAATTTTTTTTTTTAATTTAATATTTGTTTTATGAATTTCTTTTTTTAATAAAAATTTTAATTAAATTTTTTTTATTCTTTTTAAATGTTATAATTTTTGTATAGATGCTAAAATTTTATATATTAATATAAATACTTTTAACTACTTTATTTAAATTTTAATTAAATTTTTAATATTTATTTATTTTTAAGTTAAGATTAAAAAACTTTTAAGTAATTATAAAAAAAATATATTAACATCTTTTTTAGAAAAACGGTATAATTAACTTTCTTATTTTTTTATAACTATTTTTTCCACAAATAATATTATTTATTAAAGGTAATTTTTTTATGACAGCTTCTTATTTACCTTCGATTTTCGTTCCTCTGATAGGTCTAGTTTTTCCAGCAATTACAATGGCTTCTTTATTTATATATATTGAACAAGACGAAATAATCTAAAATTTTTATTAATTTTTTAATAAAAATTTTAGATTATTCTTATATTTCGTCTATTTATTAACTTTTAAATTTATACTTTTTAATAAAAATTTAATTAATAAATATATATATCTATATATAAATATGTATATAGATATATATATATAAATAAAAATGACAAATTTTAATTATAAAAAACCTATATAAAAAAAATTAATATAGTTTTTTATTTTATTTTAATCTAATAAAAAACTATATTAATCTTTTTTTTGAAACTACTAAATATTAATTTAATTTTTAGTTTTGTTTTTTTTGCTAGTTATCCCATATATTTCATAAATTTTTGGAGACGTCACTATGAAGCGTGAATCTGAATGGCTTTGGGTAGAGCCTATAATAGGATCTAGAAGAATCAGCAATTTTTGTTGGGCATTTATTCTTTTATTTGGTGCATTCGGATTTTTTTCCGTAGGATTTTCCAGTTATTTCGGTCAGGATCTAATACCTTTCTTATCATCTCAACAAATTGTTTTTGTACCTCAAGGGGTTGTAATGTGTTTTTATGGTATTGCAGGGTTATTTCTCAGTTTCTATTTATGGTGCACAATTTTATGGAATGTAGGTAGTGGTTATAATAAATTTGATAAAAAAGAAAAAATTGTTTCTTTATTTCGTTGGGGATTTCCCGGAAAAAATCGGCGTATTTATATTAATTTTTTCATGAAAGATATACAAGGAATACGTATGGAAGTTCAAGAAGGTATTTATCCTCGGCGTATCCTCTATATGAAAATAAAAGGTCAACAAGATATTCCTTTAACACGCTTTGGGGAAAAATTAACTTTGAGAGAAATCGAAGAAAAAGCTGCAGAATTAGCTCGATTCTTACGTGTATCTATAGAAGGACTTTAAAATTAAAAAATAAAAAAAAAAATTTAAAATAATTTTTAATTTGTCTAATTAATATTAATATAGAATAAAAAACTTTAATATTGTGTTTTTTTTCCATTTCAGCGAATCTTAATTAAATAGTATTTATGAAATCTTATTACGTGCAATTCTATTTTTGGTTATCAAAAACTCCATACCGTTCTTTGGAAAGAGCTTATAAAACAAGCAAAAAAATACAATATATAAAAAAAGATTATTTTTCTTATAAAAATAAAAATTTGTATTCAAGACGGTCTTGGCAAGCCATAATGTTATATATAAATACAAATTTAAATAACTATGTATTTATAATATATTGCAGTCTTTTAGAATATAAAATTAGTTTATTTGTTTTAAGCATTATAAATAATTTAGTCTTAATTATATCAAATTTTTTTAATTCTTTTTTTTCTAAAGTTACTAATTATTTTCTAGTTTTTATTAAATTTATTCCACAAATTTTAATGTTTCCGCAGTTTTATTTTTTTTCCTGTTGGAAAAATATTCTAAATTTTTTTTTTTTTTTTTCACCCAAAAACTGTCTAAAGAAAATTGAAAATAAAATAGACAAAATTAAATTTGATTGTAAAAAAAAAATTATTAAAATTAAAACTTCTTTTATTTTAACTAATTTAGTAAGAAAAGATTCAAAAAAAATTGAACAAATGAATAAAAAATTAGCTTGGATTGAAGCTAGTTTAAATGATTTAGATACATGGAAACATTATTATTCTTTTTCTCTTTTTCCTCTCGAAAAAAAGAATTTAGAAAACACTTTATATTTCCTAGATTTTGAAAAAATTGATGTTACTACAGCGGCTTATGAATCTATAGGTCTTGTACCTCGTTCAATAACTCGTACTTTATCCGGATTTCAAGCAGAGTTAACAGGACAATCAACTTCATTAGTTCTTCAAGATTTTCAAATATCTCGCTATCAGGCATTGGCTTCTTTACAATATATGCTATTTTTATTTTCTTTTCCCTGGGGATTTTCTATTTTCTTCAAAATTTGGTTTTTAGAGCCTTGGCTCAAAAATTGGTGGAATACTTATCAATTTCAAATTTTTCTTAATTCTTTTCAACAAGAAATAGCATTGAAACGACTTCAAGAGATAGAAGAACTTATTTGGTTAGATAAAATAATGGTAAATTCTTTGAAAGAAATAAAATCACACGATCTTAATATAGAAATTCATCAAAAAACAATTCAATTAGTCAAAATATATAATGAAAATAGTTTAAATACTCTTTTACAATTATTAACAGACATTATTTATTTTATTATTTTAAGCGCTGTTTTTATATTAGGTAAAAAAAGACTAGCTATTTTAAATTCTTGGATTCAAGAATTATTTTATAGTTTAAGTGATACAATGAAAGCTTTTTTTATTCTTTTATTAACAGATTTATGTATTGGATTTCATTCACCTCATGGTTGGGAAATAGTTATAGGTTCTTTTTTAGAACATTTGGGGTTTGCCCATAATAAACATATAATATCTTGTTTTGTTTCAACTTTTCCAGTCATTTTAGATACTGTTTTTAAATATTGGATTTTTCGGCATTTAAACCGTATATCTCCTTCTATTGTAGCAACTTATCATACAATGAATGAATAAAAAATAAAAATTTAATTATAAAATAATTTGTTAATTATTAGTTAGTTTTTTTGATTACTAATGTAGAGTAGAATATTTTTGATTTATGATCTTCATTATTATTATTATAATGGGCAGAATTATAAATAAGGATCACTAGTTTAGCTAAGTATCCTGCTAATTAATTTTTTGGAAGAAAATAATTGAACTATGCAGAACAAAAATATTAATCACTGGATAAAAAAGTGCGTGATTCGATTGATTTCGATCATAATCTTGATGAAAATGATAGCTTGGCCATCTATTTCCGAAGCCTATCCAATTTTTGCACAACAAGCATATGAAGACCCTCGAGAAGCAACCGGTCGTATTGTATGTGCTAATTGTCATTTAGCAAAAAAACCCGTAGATATTGAAGTTCCTCAATCTATATTACCAGATACTGTATTTGAGGCTGTTGTTAAAATTCCTTATGATACACAAATCAAACAAGTTCTTGCTAATGGTAAAAAAGGAGCATTAAATGTGGGAGCTGTACTTATTTTACCCAAAGGATTTGAATCAGCGCCTTCAGATCGTATTCCTCCAGAAATGAAAGAGAAAATAGGTAATCTTTATTTTCAATCTTATAGTTCTGATAAAAAAAATATTATTGTAATAGGTCCTATTCCGGGTAAAAAATATAGTGAGATTGTATTTCCTATTCTTTCACCAGATCCTGCTGTTAATAAAGAAACAAATTTTCTAAAATATCCTATATACTTAGGTGCTAATAGAGGAAGAGGACAAATTTATCCGGATGGAAGTAAGAGTAATAATACTGTCTATAATTCATCCATCGCGGGTAAAGTAAGTAGAATTTTACGTAGAGAAAAAGGTGGTTATGAAATAACTATTGATAGTTTAGATGGTCGCCAAGTTGTAGATATTGTGCCTTCAGGACCAGAACTTATTATTTCAGAAGGTGAATTGATTCAAGCAGATCAACCTTTAACAAATAATCCTAATGTAGGTGGGTTTGGTCAGGGAGATGCAGAGATAGTACTTCAGGATCAATTACGTATTCAAGGTCTTTTATTATTTTTTGCGTCCGTTATATTAGCACAAATATTCTTAGTACTTAAAAAGAAACAATTTGAAAAAGTTCAATTAGCAGAAATGAATTTTTAAATTTTGAATAAAAAAATTAAATTAAAGCGTTTGATTAATAGAATTCTTTTCTATTATGGATGATTATTATAATGAAATTAAATTTAGGTTTTTTATGTTTATATAATATGATAGTCATTTCTTTAGAAATTGAATATTTTGAATATTATTATCTTTTTCCTTTATTAAAAGAAATGTTAAATTATCATGGATATACATTAAAATTAAATTATTTAAAAAATTTAACTCAACAAGCATTAATAAACACATATCAATTAACTAAATGGGGGGGGAGTTTTCATAAATATTATAATAAATTCTACTATAATATATATATATTTATGATTATAAAAAAAAAAAATCAAAAATTAAAAAAAAATATATATAATCAATATATATATGAAAATAGAAATATATATGAAAATAGAAATAAAAAATTACCAAAAAAATCTTTTTTGTATTTGATTTTTAAATTAATTATATCCTATAAAAAATGGAAAGCTGATGAACTATATATAAAAATGGCTCATATTGCTTATTGTGAAAATGTAATAGATTTTTCGATTAAACTTTTTAAAATGGCTCGTTTTGAAAAACAAACTTCTTTTTTTTTATTTACATTTTTAAGATGTAAATAAAAAAAAAATATAGGTATATTTTTTTATTTATTATATTATTTATGTCAATATTCTAAATTTTTTATTATAAAAAAAAATTAGAATAATAAAAAAAATGAGTTATTGTTTTACTAAATTGAAAAGATACTATAAAAATTTATGCAATAAATTTTATAGTATCGTTTCAATTTATTAAATAACAAATAACAAAATTTTTAAAAAATTTTGTTCCATTAAATTATTATAACGATGAGCCTAATCCGGAGTATGAGCCATAAAAAAAGATACCCAGTAAACCAATTACAAGAGTACCAGCTATAGTACCTATTAACCATAAAGGAATTCTTCCGGTGGTATTTGCCATTTATCTTATACTCCTTTTTTAATTTCATTTTTAGTTATAACTTAAACAGAAAAAGAACAGTTATAAATATTAAATTTTAAATTCATTCCAAATAAGGCAAAAGAATTTTTGTTCTAATTAATTGAAAAAATAATTAGAAAATAAAACAGCTAATACGAAAATCAATAACAAACCCCAATAGAGGCTAGTACGATTTAATTCTACACTTTGTTTGTTTGGGTTCGGTTGTGTCATATCTTTACATTTTAAATAAAGTTTATTATTCAAATTTATCGTTGAATAAATTGCATTGCTGAAATTGATCCTAGAAAAAAAACTGTAGGTACAGCTAGTCCATGAACGGCTAACCACCTAACTGTAAAAATCGGATAAGTTCTATCTATAGTCATTGATACCTCCTAAAAAGATCTAGTAAATTCATCAACTTGTTCTAGTGAATTAAAACGACCAGTAATTAAAGGAACTTCTTGTCGGCTTTCTGTAAAATATTCATTTGGCCGAGGGCTTCCAAAAACGTCATAGGCCAAGCCTGTACTAACAAATAGCCAACCTGCGATAAACAAAGATGGTATAGTTATGCTGTGGATTACCCAGTATCGAATACTGGTAATAATATCAGCAAAAGGGCGTTCTCCTGTATTTCCAGACATGCTTAACTCCATATATATTTATAAAGGCTGGAAAAAAATTCTATAAAAGATTAAATCTAAAAAAATTTATAAAATATAGATTTTTTTTAGCCTAGTTAGATTATCATTGTTATACCGAAGGTATTTTTGAAGCATACTAAATCAGTATATCTAGGGTTGTTTTAACGCAGCAAGACAAATAAAATAAAAAGATGTAAAAAAATTGAAAATTTTTTAAATTTTTTAGTCAATTTCATTAATTTTTCATAAAATTATTAATTTATTATGTAAAATAAAACACCTTTTTTAGTATATTATACTAATTTAAATTATTAAAGTTTTATAAATTAAATTGAAAATAAAATTAATTATTATAAATAATAAATACTTTTAGTAGAAATTAATATACTTATATAATAAATAAAAAACAAATTATTTTTTATGAATTAAACTTTATACTTAATACTTTTTTTTTCAACAAAATAAATAGAATTTAATTTAATTTAATTAAACTATCAATATAAAGTGTTATTAATATAATTAGTTAAAATTTAATGAAATTTTTATAGAAAATAGAAATCATCCGGTAATAAAGGAATAAAATAGTGGCAAAATTAATTGAATCTGCTACTATAAAAAAAGCATTGAACAAAATAAAGTCAATGTTATATTTATAACTATTAAAAGTATTTTGAATTAATAAAATTTTAATTCATAAATAATTTAGGTAATTGTTTTATAAAAGATGTATACTAAATTTGTTATATTATCATTAGGATTTTTCTCATGCTCACTATAATCAGTTATTTTCTATTTTTGTTTGCTGCTTTATTTTCAGCTTTAGTCTTATTTATTGGTTTAAATAAAATACAACTTATCTAAGAAACTATAAAAAAGGTAACTTTTAAGGTCCCATCAATTTCATTGTATTTCTCGAATAAATTTTGAGATTAATAATAAATTTAGTTAGTTTCTAACTTAAATATTATTTTAGTTAAATAAAAAATGGTTGAAGCATTGCTATCTGGAATTGTACTAGGGTTAATTCCAATAACTTTAGCTGGATTGTTTGTAACCGCTTACTTACAATATCGACGTGGTGATCAATTAGATCTTTAATTCAAATTTTATTTCAAAATATTTTCACAATCACGCTCTGTAGGATTTGAACCTACGACATCAGGTTTTGGAGACCTGCGTTCTACCAGGCTGAACTAAGAGCGCTTATTTCAAATAAAATTTTTAATAATCACAAATAATATTTTAATTTTTAAAAGTAGTTTAACATTACTAATTTGCTCTAAATTTAAAGTAGAATTTTATTATATATATATTTTCGGGTAGGGATGACAGGATTCGAACCTGCGACATTTTGTACCCAAAACAAACGCGCTACCAAGCTGCGCTACATCCCTCCCATAATTAATTATTAAATTATAATTAATTGTATCTTATTTATTAAGTTTTTCCTATACTTTTTATTAATTTATAAATTATATTTTTAATAAAATTTAAATAAAATTATTAAATTTATATTATTTGGAAAATAGATATAAAATGTAGATAAATTTTATATATATAGCGGCTATTGCTTTTATGTAAATAAAAAATGATATATAAATATTATTTTTTTTTCATAAAAACGGTATCATTTAAGATAAAATAACTTTAATTAAATAAAAAACTATAAAGTAAATTTTTAATTTATTTGTTCTTTCTTAAAAAACTTAATTAATTATTTTATTATATAAAAAAATTATAAGAAATATAACAAACTTTATTAGTTTATTTAAAATTTTGTAAATATGTATTATAAGGAGACCTACAATGCAAGATGTAAAAACGTATCTTTCTACAGCACCCGTATTAGCTACTCTATGGTTCGGATTCTTAGCTGGTTTATTAATAGAAATTAATCGTTTCTTTCCAGATGCTTTAATCCTTCCTGTTTTTTAAATAAAATAGACTTTCATATAAAAAAAAATTTATATTATAAATAATAATACTTTTTTTAGTTTTTTATTATTATTATAATTCGCTAAAAAATTTAAATTTAATTGCTAATTTTTTTAAATATATTTTATAAATTTTAGAGATTTAATATTCGAGATAGATAGTATTATGGCTAAAAATAAAGATGTAAGAGTAACAATTACTTTAGAATGTACTAATTGTGCTCAAAATAATGAAAAAAAAAAATTAGGTATTTCTAGATATACCACTCAAAAAAACCGTCGTAATACGCCTATTCGATTAGAATTAAACAAATTTTGTTCTTATTGTAATAAGCATACTATTCACAAAGAAATAAAAAAATAAATAGTTTTTATGAAACAAGCTATAAATAAATCTAAGCGATCTTCTCGTAGACGTTTACCTCCAATTAGATCAGGTGAAATTATTGATTATAAAAATATAAATTTACTTCGTAGATTTATCAGTGAACAAGGAAAAATTTTATCTAGACGAATGAATAGATTAACTTCAAAACAACAGCGTTTAATGACTATTGCTATTAAAAGAGCTCGTGTTTTAGCTTTATTACCTTTTTTAAATAATGAAAATTAATTTAATTTTTTGATTTATTGTTGCTAAAGGTTTCTATATTTTTAATAAATTTTTTAATAATTTATTAACTTCCCTGGAGCAATTGCTCCAGGGAAGTATTTTTATTCAATCTTTTTTTTTCATTTCTTTATTATTTATTAATCACTAACTTTTTTTAATATTGTAAAGAAACAATTATAATCTAGTAAAGCTATTTGCGCAAGCACTTTTCGATTCAAAAGTACTTGATTCTGATATAAATTTTGAATTAATTTATTATAAGAAATTCCATTATTTCGGGATGCTGCGTTAATCCGAGTAATCCATAAGCGACGAAGATCCCTTTTTCGTTTATTTCTATCTCGATAAGAAGAAGCTAAAGCTCGCATTCCTTGCTGATTGGCTGTCCGAAATAATTTTGAATGAGCCCCCTGAAATCCTGCTGTAAGTGTAAAAATATTTTTTCGTCGTTTTCGAGCTACATATCCACGTTTAACTCTAGTCATTAATGTCTACTCTCATAAATTACTGATTGATTTTAATTAAGGAATAAAAAAATAATCTTTTTTTATTTATTTTTTATTATTATTTTTCTTCTTAACAGAAAAGTTCTTCTTAATAAAAAAGTTAAATGAAAAATAAAAGTAACAAATTTAATTTTATTGATTATATTTTTTTTAAATTTGTTTAAAATAAAAAAATAAAAACGAAATATATATATTTGATTTGATTATCACTATTTTTTAACCATAAAGAAAAATAAACATATATATATACGTCTTTAAATACATAAAATTATTTTTTTTATTTTTGATAAAAAAAAACTGACTTTTCTAATGTAGAAAGTGAAAATTCTAATGGCTTTTGCTACTTTAACCTTCCTAACCATAATTTATTCAAGTTAAAAACCTTCTTATTCACAAAAAGAATAGGACCTTGAAATAAGAAAAATAATGGATTCCATTGTTTCTATGACTTTTTCTTCAACGGTGAGGTCCTTTCTATATACCGGAGCTTTATAAATTTAAAAATGTTATTTGTAATTTATATAATTTTCAAATTTTAGCTTTATTTGATTAACCAAATAAAAAAAGTATTAAAATTAAAAACTTTTTTATCTAGTAACGATATGTTATTTTGATAGTTTGCTGGACAGCTGACCTTATTAATCCGTTTTTGCAATCATACAATTATTTCATAATAAAATTTATTATTGTATTTTTTTTCGCTTAACACATCTGTAATTAAATCAATAGTATTGAAAATTAGCTTTTTCATCTTACATTAAAGTAATTGGATTTGCACCAATAAAAGTCATAAATTTCATTTATTTATTAAATAAATAATAGATTAGTAATTTGTTAAAATAAAAAAGGTTCTTCTGCTATACTGAACTTTTTTATTCTTTATAATTTTATAATCATAACAAGTCGCACATACACTCTAGTACAAACTCCTCTCCGTTGAGGACATCCGCGAAGGGCTGGAGATTTTGTTCTATTTTCTATTGGTTGTCTTCGATTTCTAATTAATTGTTGAATAGTAGGCATTTTAAATTATATGCAGAATTTATTGGTTCAAATTAATTTTAACCAGGAAAATATAATGTAAATTTTTTTATTTATTTAAATATTTATTTATTTAAATATATATATCAAACAGATTTTAAATTTAGTTTTAAATTAAAAAAAAAAATGTATTTAAAATTTTAAGTGTTTTCTATAGCTACAAGATCCACAATACCATAAATTTTTGCTTCTTTTGCTGACATAAAAACATCTCTTTCCATATCTTCAGAAATAATCCATAAAGGTTTACCTATTCTTTGTACATAAACTCGAGTAATGTAATCACGAAGTTTTAATACTTCCTCTGCCTCCATCATACATTCACCTGCTTGTCCGTCATAATAAGAACTAGCAGGTTGATGAATCATTACCCTAATTATAAAATATAATATAAAAAATTGTATGAACTGTACAAGCATTTTTTATATTGTATACAGCTCTAAAAATAAAATAATAAAATATGTTTTTTGAAAAAAATATATATTTATTTAAATATAATACTTTTTAATATAATTAACTATTTTAAATTTTATATACCATTTTTCTTTTGTTAAATACTATTATGGTTCTATTGTTTTATATTTTTTTTCATAAAACAATGCCAAAGTTTTTTTTTAATATAGTTAAATTTTAATTTAACTAAAATTTAAAATTTGTATTTTTATATTTTCCAGTTAATAAAAAGGTAAAGAAAATCATATTTATAACACTGAAATAAATAAAAAATTTTAATTAATTATCTTGATATTAAATTTTCGTTTAAGATGATTTTATCAAGCTTTTTATGTCATGCTATTATTACCTTTTATGAGGCGTATACATCTTTTTATTAATTAAAAAAAAGCAAATATTGGCGCAAAGCGTGAGGTAACGCTATACGTTTAGTAATTTCACCCCCGGTCAAAATAAATGATCCCATGGAAGCCGCTAATCCCATACAAATTGTATGAACATCTGGAACTACGAATTGCATAGCATCATAAACAGATATTCCAGCTAGAACAGCTCCACCAGGAGAATTAATATATAAATACATATCTTTACTTTCATCTTCTCCATTTAAATACATCATAATTCCAATGAGTTGATTTGCAATTTCATCGTCCACATGTTGACCTAAAAAAAGTAATCTTTCCCGATAAAGTCGATTGTTATAATAAAATTTAATAAGTTATTTTTTTTTATATAACTGTACTAGCTTTTTTATTTGCCCAATACAGTCTAAGCAGTTGAAAAAATATTATTAGTTTTTTCAGTTTTTTATAAAAATTTGAATATTTATAAAAATTTGAATATTTTCTATTTTTTTTTCATAAATATTTTTAAATTATTATCATAACTTTGTTTAATAGTCTAAGTTCGTTTTTTATATACTTAGTGAACAGCATATTAAACAATTCATTCTTTAATATATTTATTAAATAATCTATTTTTTTATTTAAAATATTTTTGTATTTTATATCTTCTTTTTTTTACAAACGGTTTTTAGTAATATCTTTAGGTTTATAATCTACTTCGGTAAAAATGAATTAAGTCTTACCTACATATAAAAGTAAGTCTATTGCCTTTTTTTTATTTTTTAGCAATTTTCAAAATAAAAGTTTTAATTATTAAATTTAACTAAATTTTTAATTTTTTAATTTAAATCTTTAATATTTAAATCTTTAACGAAGTTTAAATCTTTATTTTTTGTTTCACTAACCATAGAAAAGATGACTGAACCTTTTTACTTAATACATTTTATTAAGAGATTATTTCATGCTATTAAAGATTTAATAATTTATTAAGTTTAAAATGAAATAAAAACATCTAGGTTATATTAAATAAATAAATAAAGATGATGGATAATTTCCATATAACCAAATATGTTTAATAAACGCACTATACGTCGATCCAAACAGCATCTTCTTCTCCTGGAAGCCTAAAAGGCACTTTTGGAACACCAATGGGCATTTTTTTTTATTTGAAATCAATATATAACAGCACTTAAAATGAAAATAGACAAAAAAATAAGTAGCTAACAAACAAAAAATTAGTTTATAATGTTATTAAGAAGATTATATTATATTTTTTTAATAATATTGTCATTATTATATATAATTTAATAATTATATTATATATAATTTATAAAGAAAAAAAAATTTATTAAAATTTAAACTATTTTCATGAGTTTAAACTTTCTTTTATTGTAGTATAGTAATTAATTAATGCAAAAAAGTTACGTAGTCTCTAATTCTCTCTGAGAAAGGGGTATTTCCATGGGTTTGCCTTGGTATCGTGTTCATACTGTTGTACTAAATGATCCTGGTCGTTTAATTGCTGTACATTTAATGCATACAGCTTTAGTTTCTGGCTGGGCTGGTTCTATGGCTTTATATGAACTAGCGGTTTTTGATCCTTCTGATCCTATTCTCGACCCAATGTGGAGACAAGGTATGTTTGTTATACCTTTTATGACTCGTTTGGGAATAACAAAATCTTGGGGGGGTTGGAGTATTACTGGAGAAACTGTAAATAACGCAGGTATTTGGAGTTATGAAGGTGTAGCTGCAGTCCATATCATATTATCAGGGTTATTATTTTTAGCAGCAATCTGGCATTGGGTATATTGGGATTTAGAGTTATTTCGTGATGAACGTACAGGAAAACCCTCTTTGGATTTGCCTAAAATTTTTGGGATTCATTTATTTTTATCAGGAGTTCTTTGCTTTGCATTTGGAGCTTTTCATGTAACAGGTCTATTTGGTCCTGGCATATGGGTATCTGATCCTTATGGATTAACTGGAAAAGTGCAACCTGTGGTTCCAGCTTGGGGAGCTGAAGGTTTTGATCCTTTCGTTCCAGGAGGAATAGCTTCGCATCATATTGCAGCAGGTATTTTAGGTATATTAGCAGGTTTGTTTCATCTTAGTGTTCGTCCTCCCCAACGATTATATAAAGGATTACGTATGGGGAATGTTGAAACTGTTTTATCTAGTAGTATTGCCGCTGTATTTTTCGCTGCTTTTGTCGTGGCTGGAACTATGTGGTATGGTTCTGCTGCAACTCCGGTAGAATTATTTGGTCCTACTCGTTATCAGTGGGATCAAGGATTTTTTCAACAAGAGATAGATCGAAGAATTCGTTCTAGTAAAAATGAAAATCTTAGTTTATCCGAAGCTTGGTCTAAAATTCCAGAAAAATTAGCTTTTTATGATTATATTGGTAATAATCCAGCTAAAGGTGGATTATTTAGAGCAGGTGCTATGGATAATGGAGATGGAATAGCTGTTGGATGGCTAGGCCATGCCGTTTTTAAAGATAGAGAAGGACATGAACTTTTTGTTCGCCGTATGCCTACTTTTTTTGAAACTTTTCCAGTAGTTTTAGTAGATGAAGAAGGAATTGTTAGAGCTGATGTTCCATTTAGAAGAGCCGAATCTAAATATAGTGTTGAACAAGTTGGTGTAACTGTCGAATTTTATGGTGGTGAACTTAATGGAGTAAGTTTTAGCGATCCAGCTACAGTAAAAAAATATGCTAGACGTGCTCAACTAGGTGAAATTTTTGAATTTGATCGCGCTACTTTAAAATCAGATGGTGTTTTTCGTAGTAGCCCAAGAGGTTGGTTTACTTTCGGCCATGCTACATTTGCTCTTCTTTTCTTCTTGGGTCATATTTGGCATGGTGCTAGAACTTTATTCAGAGACGTTTTTGCTGGTATTGATCCAGATCTAGATGCACAAGTAGAATTTGGAGCATTCCAGAAATTAGGAGACCCTACTACTAAAAGACAAATAGTTTAAATTAATTTAATAAGGCTTCTTCTATCTTTTTTAATAAAAAAAATAAATTTAATTTAATAAAAAAAAATTATATATATATAATTTTTTTTTTTCAAACTTTTAAAATAAAATCTATTTTCAATTAGTACGAAAGCTATCTCCATACTTCTCACTTATAATAAAATCTATGGAAGCATTGGTTTATACATTTTTATTGGTAGGTACTTTAGGAATAATTTTCTTTGCTATTTTTTTCCGTGAACCACCTAAAATTCAAACTAAAGGAAAAAAATAAAAAAAATTAAGTTTTTTTTTTTTTTTTTTTAAATAAAGACTTAGGTACCTTCCCTTTATTTTAGGGAAGGTCTTCAATAATTAACTTAATCTTCATGCTCTTCAAAAGGATCTCTAAGTTCTTTAGAGGGTTGCCCAAAAGCTGTATAAAGAGCATAACCGGTAAAACTCACAAGTGAGCACGAGATAAATATAGCGACTAATGTTGCAGTTTCCATTTTTAAGTAATTCCAAAAGAATGGTTTATTTTTAATTAATTTAATTAATATAATAGTACACAAAGTTAACAAATCTCAACTAATGCAATAAAATTTTATGGCTACACAAATTATTGATGATACTCCTAGAACAAAAGGAAAACGAAGTGGTTTGGGGGATATATTAAAACCACTTAATTCAGAATACGGTAAAGTTGCTCCTGGATGGGGCACAACACCTTTAATGGGTATTGCAATGGCATTGTTCGCAATTTTTTTAGTTATTATTCTCGAACTTTATAATTCTTCAGTATTATTAGATGGAGTTCCTGTAAGTTGGTAATACCTTAAAAAGGTTCAATAAAAAAATTAAATTTTTTTATTGAACCTTTTTAAGGTATTATTTTTATTTGCTAACAAAAAATTTTGTCTTATATATTTAAGGTAGTTTAATCGTGTAATCAATTAATTAAAGGAATTTATGGATTATGGGTGTGCGACTTGTTTAGATAAATGAAATTTAGAAATACAAAATAATTTGTTAATCTTAAAAAAAAGATTATTTTAATTTATTAAGTGTTATAAATAGAACATTTAAAGCATAAATTTTATATAAAATATTAGTAAATATTTTTTTATTCAAATTAAACTATGATTAATTTTTTTTAATTTAATAATAAAAAGTAAAATTTCGTTACCCGATTTTTTTATTTAATTAAATTTAAAATGGTTACAAAAAAGTATTTACTTATTATACTTTTTTTTAGTCATCGGAATATAGTAAAAATCTAAAGTTTAGTTATTTTTATTAAATTTTAAACAAGAAAATATTTATAAAATTGTTATTAATCATATTAATTAAAAAAACAAAATTTAAAGTGAAAGATTACTCGAAAAGCAGTTGATACAAATAAAGCAAACTTGAGATAAAATAATAAAAAAAAATTATATATATAAATATATATTTAATTTTTTTATATTTAAGCCGTATGAAAAAAAGTATCATTTACGGTTTTTAGAGAAGAAATACATAAAAGTTTATCTATCCCAATAGAGTATATGATTGGTTTGAAGAACGTCTTGAAATTCAAGCAATTGCAGATGATATTACTAGTAAATATGTACCCCCTCATGTCAATATATTTTATTGTTTAGGAGGTATTACTTTAACTTGTTTTTTAGTACAGGTAGCAACTGGATTTGCCATGACTTTTTATTATCGTCCAACAGTTACTGAAGCTTTTGCCTCTGTCCAATATATTATGACCGAAGTTAATTTTGGTTGGTTAATCCGTTCAGTTCATCGATGGTCGGCAAGTATGATGGTCTTAATGATGATTTTACATATATTTCGTGTTTATCTAACAGGAGGTTTTAAAAAACCTCGTGAATTAACTTGGGTTACTGGTGTTATTTTAGCAGTATTAACAGTTTCATTTGGTGTAACTGGTTATTCTTTACCTTGGGATCAAATTGGTTATTGGGCTGTTAAAATTGTGACAGGTGTACCTGATGCTATTCCTGTTATAGGATCTCCATTAGTAGAATTATTACGTGGAAGTGTTAGTGTAGGTCAATCTACATTAACTCGTTTTTATAGTTTACATACTTTCGTATTACCCCTTTTAACTGCAGTTTTTATGTTAATGCATTTTTTAATGATCCGCAAACAAGGTATTTCTGGTCCTTTATAAATTATTAGAATATAATTTTAATAAAAGTTTATAATATAGTAATTTCTTTATTATTAAAAAAATTACTATAAATCAAAATTATTTATTGCCATAAATTTTTTTTAAAGACTTAGGTTCATAAAAAATTTATGGATTTTCTATATTTTATTTAAAATTTTTATTTAAATAAAATATATGTTTATTTTTTGAGACAAATTTAATTATGGGAGTGTGTGACTTGAATTAATTATTAAACTTTATAGATTTTTTAATCTATCACATTATAAAAATTCTAAAAATAAGATGTGTTGTTATCCCAAATTACTTAAAAGAGATGAAAAAATAAAAAACTTGGGTAAAAAAATAAATTTGTTTTAAATAAATTTTTTTCTATGATCTAATAGATTGAAAAAAGGCTTCGTAAAATTTAATAAATAAAAATAACAATATTTATTACATTTATGTATATTTATTAATATTATATAAATATGATAAAAAAACTACATTCATTTCTTTTGAGTTTTTGAATATGAAATAATCATGGAAGTAAAAAAAAGGTCTAATGAGAAAAAAGTTAATATATTAACAAGTTAATTTTAAGTAAGTACATAATTTTAAAATTATTAGAAAATAAAACTTATAAAAAATAAGACAATCCAAAAAGAATATTAATAAAAATATTAGTTATTATTAAAAAGAAAAAAATATACTTGGATTTTGAACTTTTTTAATGAAATAAAATTATTTAATATATTTAATTTATATACTAAACAATTTAATTAAATAAATTATAATTTTTGGATTTAAATAAAAATAGTTTGAGTTGGATGAATAAAAAATTCATGTCCAATTCTTTAGGGGGAATATTCTTTTATTGATAACCTATCCTAATAACAAAAAAACCCGACTTAAGTGACCCTATATTACGTGCTAAATTAGCGAAAGGTATGGGACATAATTATTACGGAGAACCTGCTTGGCCTAATGATCTTTTATATATTTTTCCAGTAGTTATTTTAGGTACTATTGCATGTAGTGTAGGTTTAGCTGTCCTAGAACCTTCTATGATTGGTGAACCAGCAAACCCTTTTGCAACTCCTTTGGAAATATTACCTGAATGGTATTTTTTTCCTGTTTTTCAAATACTTCGTACAGTTCCCAATAAATTATTAGGTGTTCTTTTGATGGCTGCAGTACCTGCAGGATTACTAACAGTACCTTTCTTAGAAAATGTAAATAAATTTCAAAACCCTTTTCGTCGTCCAGTAGCAACAACAGTTTTTTTAATCGGTACTGCCGTATCCCTTTGGTTAGGTATCGGAGCAGCTTTACCTATCGATAAATCGTTAACTTTAGGTCTTTTTTAAAATAGTAAAATATTAGATTACTTTTTTAATTTTTTAGTAACTAGTTAATAGGTAAAGTAACTTCTCTTTACCTATTAACTAGTTACTAAAAAATTAAAAATATTTAAAACTTCTATAATAAATTTATTAGAATTTTTTTTAGTGCTTTTAATTTTTTCTAATAAATATTTTATTCAATTAAATATTTAAGGAAATTTTAAAGAAAAAAAAATTATACTTTAACTATTAATTTAGTTTAGTTTAATTTAATAGAAATTTTTTTATTTATTTCAAATAATATCAAAAGTTTTTTACAATATACTTTTATTTTATATACGTCTTTTTTTTGGAGGTCTACATCCATTATGTGGCATAGGAGTTACATCACGGACGAAATTTAAAATAATACCACTCCGACGAATAGCTCGTAAAGCTGTATCTCGTCCTGGGCCAGGACCACTAATCATAACTTCTGCCTGTTTCATACCTTGATCGATCAAAATACGAATAGCATTTTCTGCGGCAGTTTGAGCCGCAAAAGGTGTACTTTTTTTCGTACCTTTGAAACCACAAGCACCTGCTGAAGACCAAGAAACAGTTTGTCCACGTATATCCGTTACAGTAACAATTGTATTATTAAAACTTGCCTGAATATGAATAACTCCCTTAGGGATTCTACGTTTACCTTTGCGCAAGCTAATTTTTTTCACTAGTTTTGGCATAATTATTTTTTTTTTTATTTATTTTTCTCTTTTTATTTATTTCAAAAATTTATTGTATTTTAATATCATATATATTTACTTTTAAATAGAATTATATATAAAAAATATTTAAATATATTTTTCATGACTTTTATTAAAATTTTATTTAATAAAAAATTATCCTTGTTTTTGTTTATGTTTTGGATTAGAACAAACTACCATAATTCGTTTTCGTCTACGAATTAAACGACAATTATCACATATTTTTTTAACAGAAGCACGAACTTTCATTTTTATATTTCCTATTTTCATGTGATTTATAATATAAAAAAAAATTCTACTAAATTTTTTAATTTATTATATTTTTGACATTTTCGATTAAAAAAATAAATTTAACTATTTTGCGATTTAGCACGAAGGCGATAAGTTATGCGTCCTTTAGTTAAGTCATAAGGACTTAATTCTACTTTGACTCGATCTCCCGGTAATATTCTAATATAATTCCGTCTTATTTTTCCCGAAATATGAGTTAAAACTTCACATCCATTGTCTAAACAAACTCTAAACATTGCATTAGGAAGTGATTCTGTGACTATACCTTCCATATCAATTAAATTTTGTTTCTTCATTAAAGGGAAAATCTCCTTTTTTAAGTTAACTAACGTTTTGAAATATAGTACTAGCTAGCTTTTTTTATTCACAAAGATTTTCCTATGTGAAAGACTTAAATAAAATGTAAATAAATTACCATACATAACATAAAATTTCTCCTCCAATTTGTTTTTCCCTTGCTTCTCGATCCGTCATAATACCTTGGGACGTTGAAAGAATAACAATTCCCATTCCACCTAACACTTTTGGAATTTCTTTATGATTAGAATACATTCTTAAGCCTGGTTTACTAATACGTCGTAAAGTTGTTATATAAGGTTTTTTTTTTCTTCCTTGATATTTCAAAGTAAAAACTAAAAAATAAATTTTATTTTCTTTATGTTCTCTAAAATTTTCTATAAAACCTTCTTGTAATAAAATTTTTCCGACATTCCGAGTAATATTAGTGGCTGGTACTTGAACTGTCTTCGTTTTTTCCAAGTTCGCATTTCTTATAGATGTAATCATATTAGCAATAGTATCGTTACTCATGAAAACTCCTTTTTACTATTAATATAAATAAGCTTTTTAATAAGTTAAAGCTTTTAAGACAAAAAAATAATTTTAGTTTTTTAGAAATTTTTTTGCTAACTTTAAAATGAAGATAATTTAAGATTAAAATAATTAAAAAATAAAATATAAAAAATATATATATGTAAAAATAATTATGTACTTAAAAAAAGGAATGAATAAAATACTAATTTATTTGGAATAATAATATTAATTTTTTTTTCTATTTAAGAGTTAATGTATAAATAAATATATTTAAAATTTTATTAATTTAAATTAGAAAAAAAAAATTTATGATTTTTAATTTCTATTTATAATACCTCAGGAGCTAATGACACTATTTTAGTAAAATTAGATTCTCTTAATTCTCGTGCAACAGGACCAAAAACACGTGTTCCTTTTGGATTTCCTTCTTGATTAATAACAACAGCAGCATTATCATCAAATTGTACAATAGTTCCATTTTTGCGCTTAAGTTCTTTACAAGTTCGTACAACTACTGCTCGGACTATTTCCGATTTTTTTAATGGCATATTTGGTACTGCTTCTTTAATTACGGCGATAATTACATCACCAATATGTGCATATTTGCGATTACTTGCTCCTAAAATTTGTATACACATTAATTTTCGTGCTCCACTATTGTCGGCTACATTTAAATAAGTTTGAGGTTGAATCATTTTTTTTTAACCCCCCCCCAAAAAAGTATAAAATTTTAAAATTTAAAGGGGGGGGGGAAAGAATTAAGAAATAAAATATTACTAATTTTAATTATTTATATAATTATTGTTTTTTTATTTAGCTTTATTACGTAGTTATATTGAATTTTATTTATTTATTTTTTGTACGGACATAACAGTAATAAATTGAGTACGTATAGGCATTTTGTATGCTGCGATTCTCATAGCAGCTCTAGCAACAGTTTCTGGTATTCCACCTATTTCATAAAGTATTTTACCTGGCTTAACAACAGATACCCAATATTCTGGTGATCCTTTTCCTGAACCCATACGTGTTTCTGCAGGTCGCATAGTAATAGGCTTATCTGGAAATATACGTATCCATAATTTTCCACCACGACGTGCATAACGGGTAATTGCTCGTCGTCCCGCTTCTATCTGTCTAGATGTAATCCAAGCTGGTTCAAGGGCTTGAAGGGCAAATTTACCAAAACAAATAGAATTACCTCGAGTAGCTATTCCTTTCATCCGCCCTCTATGTTGTTTACGAAATTTTGTTCTTTTAGGGTCATAGTCGACTTTTTTTTGTCTCTATTTCAAAATCGGACATGAAGGGTTTCTTTCATCCGGCTTCTCATGAATAAAATTATTATAAATTCATTTTTTTATATTTTTTTATTGAGTACAAAAGGAAATTAGTAAAAAAAAATAAAAAAGTTTTATTAAGCTAGTAAAAAAATAAAAATAATTATTATAATAATAATATAAAAAATTTGATAATATTTTATATTAAATTTTCACGGGCGAATATTAACTCAGTTAGTTTTACTTAAAAATAATTAATTTTAAAAATAATTAGTTATTATTATGTTTTGTAGTTTTTTCAAATTTGGTTTTTTTCGCCATCCCATCTAATAATTAAATCAATTTAGTAACTCTTTTGTTTAATTATAGATTACGTCGTTTTCATTACTTTCAAATAAGCGTTTAGGTTTTTTTTTTACAGTGGAGTTTTTTATTTTATATCATCAAAATTAGTAGTCTTTTTTGAGGTAAAACTTTTTTATTAAATTTTATTAAATTAACTATTAGTAATTAACTATTAGTAAATATTAGTAAAATGAAATTTTTTTTATGTTTGTTTACACTGTTTTTGTTTTTTTTCAAGAGAATTTTAACCATACGAATTTAATAATAATATGTTATTGAGTTTTTTTTTAGTTATAAAAAAGCTTTTTGCTTCATAAATTTTTTTATGAAAAAGAGTTTAAATGAATATTTTTATTATTTAATAATTCATTTATTGAGTTATTTCAATAGAAAGCAAAGAATTAATTTCCAGTTTATATTGGAATTTATCGAGTTTTCTCTTTCTTATATTGTTGATTCAAAAAACATCGATTTTAACGAGTCGCACACTAAGCATAACAATATTTTCGAAATGTTAATAAAAATTATAAATAAATCTTTAAAATAATAAAAACAAAAATAAATTTAATATATTTAATATTAAGATATAAAAAATTGAAACAAATTATTTTTCATCTTGGAATATCCAAATTTTTATTCCTAATACTCCATAAATAGTTTGAGCTGGATAGTAACAATAATCAATTTTAGCTCGAAGAGTTTGTAAAGGAACTCTTCCTTCTCTAGCCCATTCTACACGGGCAATTTCAGCTCCATTAAGACGTCCTGAAATTTGTATTTTAATGCCTTTTATATTCGTCTTTTTTGCTAATTCAATAGCTTTTTTCATAGTTCTTCTAAAAGCAACTCGACTTTCTAACTGTAAAGCAATATATTCTGCAAGAATATTAGGTTCTCCATACGGCTTTGTTACTTCCGTTAAAGTCATACGAAGTTTGCGATCTCCAGGAATCAAAATACTTTGCAGATTAGTTTTTAATTGTTCAATACCACGACCACGGTTTTCTACCAATAATGCAGGAAATCCTGTATGTATTTCAACCTGAATTAAATCGGTTTTTCTTTTTATTTCAATACGTGCAATTCCCCCATAATTTGAAGAATTTCTTATATTTTTATATACATAATTTTCAATACAATAACGCATTTTTTGATCTTCCTGAAGAAGTTCAGAATAATTTTTTGGCTGTGCAAACCAATAAGAATGATGTTTTTGAGTTACACCAAGCCGAAAACCAAGTGGATTAATTTTTTGTCCCATGCTTTTTTTCCTTTCCAAATGATATTAGCATAATTCTTTTATTGACTTATACTTTTTACGATAATAGTTATATGACAAGTAGGTTTATGTATAGGATATCCTCGTCCTTGAGCTCTTGGTTGAAATCTTTTTAAAACAGCACCTTTGTCCACTTTTGCTTCACTTATAATCAAATTAGCTTTGTTAATATTCAAATTATTACTTGCATTTGCTGCTGCTGAAGAAATTAATTGTAATATAGGATAACATGCTCGATACGGCATAAACTCTAAGATCATAAGTGCTTGTTCATATGAACGACCCCGGATTTGATTAATTACTCTCCGCGCTTTATGAGAAGACATACGCATATGTTTGGCTAAAGCTCGAGCTTCTAAATTTGATTTGTTATATTTCATTGAATCTTATCTCCTAATTAACGACGAGATTTTTTATCACTTTTTGCATGTCCTCGGAAATTTCGTGTAGGTGCAAATTCTCCTAATTTATGACCTATCATACGATCTGTTATATAAATAGGTAAATGTTCTTGTCCATTATGAACAGCAATAGTATGTCCGATCATTGTTGGTACAATAGTAGATGCGCGAGACCATGTAATTATGATTTTTCTTTCTTTCTTTAAATTAAGGTTTTCAATCTTTTTTAGTAAATGGTCAGCTACAAAAGGGCCTTTTTTTAGTGAACGTGTCATTGCCAACTACCTTCTGTTTTTATGTATATTTTTCAACTTTTTTTTTTATTTAAAATTTAATTATCCATTTTTACGACGACGTAAAATTAAAGGATCACTATACTTTTTTATTTTTCGAGTTCTTTTTCCAAGTGCAGTACGACCCCACGGGGTTAATGGTTTTTTCCTTCCAATAGGAGCTCGACCTTCACCACCTCCATGAGGGTGATCTATAGGATTCATAACAACTCCTCTTACTCGAGGACGTTTTCCTAACCATCGTTTTGATCCCGCTTTACCCATACTTTTATTATTAGCATCAGCATTTCCAATTTGTCCAATTGTAGCTAAAGAATTTTGAGACACTAGACGAACTTCGCCAGAAGGTAATCGTAAAGTAGCTAATTGACCTTCTTTTGCAATAAGTTTGGCTACAGCTCCAGCAGTTCTTACTAATTGCCCACCTTTACCTGGTGTTATTTCTATATTATGTATAGCAGTGCCTAAAGGCATATTGGTTGAAGTAGACCTTTTTTTATGAACAAAATAAAGTCTCTTCCCAAACTGTACAAGCCTTTCTCAAGGCATACAGCTTTCTAGATGTATATTTTGTTATTTAATTGATAATTATTTCAACTATAATTATTTTTAACTACATCCTAGTTTTTTTCATCATCTAACGTACTTTTTTGTATAGCGTTAGATTGAATGACTTTATAAATTTACGTTAACATTTTTTGTTTAATAATAACTTAGGAGGCTTTTTTTTATTAATAAAAATCACTTTACAGTTTCAAAATTGCCTCTGACCATCAATTTGAATGTGATTAACTTATTTTTATTTATTAAATATTATTTATTAAATAAAAATATATTAAATAAAAGTAAAAATAAGTGTTGCCAATATTTTATATGCTTAAGTTAAAATAAAAATTTCTCCATATTATAATATCTTTAAATTTTTTATTAGAAATTTTCTATTATAATAGTTTCAATAGTGTAATATTAGAATAAAAAATTATATCACAAGCTATTGTTCCCTTTTAGTTTCCTTTTAAGGTTTATTGTAATAATTTTTTTTATCATTACTCAATTAGTGATAGATTTATAGATTTTACTGCAAATCTACTTGGTTTTTCCAATTACGTAAATAGATAATTCAAACCGCACTCAAAGGTAAGGCGTTTCCTATTAAAATAGGAGCTTCATTACTTGAAATAATTGTGTCTCCAATTTTTATTCCGCGAGGATGTAAAATATATCTTTTTTCTCCATCTTCATAATATACAAGACATATATTTGCAGTACGATTAGGATCATATTCGATTGTTGTAATTTTTCCCAGTATATTTCTTTTATTTCGTCGAAAATCAAGTTGACGATATAAACGTTTGTGACCTCCCCCTCTGTATCGACTAGTAATAATTCCTTGATTATTACGCCCTTGTCTATTATGTTGTCGAAAAGTTAGTTTCTTCTGAGGTTGAGATTTTATTATTTCTTCGAAACCTAAGACAGAACGATTTCGTGTGCCTGGAGTATAGGCTTTGTATAAACGTATGGTCATAAATAAGGTAGATAAGAATTAAAAATTTTATTTGTTTGAAAATAGTGGAATAGAATAACCAGATTGAAGTGTAATAATCATTCGTTTATAGCGTACCGAATGTCCTATAATTGGACCTATTTTTTTTTCTTTTCCCGGAGGTATATGACTATTCATCGTTTTCACTTTTACATTAAAAAAGCTTTCAATCCATTTTTTTATTTGTGTCTTGGTCGATTTTCGATTAACATCAAAAGTATATTGATTTTGTTCTAATAAACGAATTGTTTTTTCTGTAAGTACTGGATACTTCACTTCATCCATTATTATTTTCTTCTCCTTTTTATCCAAAAATATTTTATGTTTTTTATTAAAATTTTCATTTAATTTATTTTTTTTAATATTCAACTATTTTTTAATATTCAATTAATTGTAACAAAAGAAATTTATATTATATATATATTTTTTTTTATTAAGCTTACTTTTTTTACTACTAATTTATTACTAATATTAATAATTTATATGTTTTTATTAAAAAACTTATAATTTTATTAATGCATCCAACAGGAGTTGAACCTGCGAATTCTCCAATTATGAGTTGGGTGCTTTAACCGTTCAGCTATGGATGCTATTTTTTTAGTAAAAACTGTTTATTTATTTTTATGTATTATACTATTTTTTTAAAGGAAAAGATATAAAACATGGG